TTTACTTGATATTATATTAGTAAAACGCTAGCCGCCCTACAACTAGTATAGTATAGTATAGCAGAGCAGCCAGCTTCAAAGCTTACCTTATTATTAGAGAAAGGGGCGCGCTAGCGCTTTAATAATTAATAATATAATAGAAAGGTTAGGGGGCTTAGAAGCTATTGCTTGCTGTCTACTTCGCGAGCCTTCACTGCCCCGTTCTGTAACTTCCCTTCTTTCGTCCGTCCACGAGGCTGTAAAAAGAGAGAAAGGGGCGGCTATCTAGCGGGAGTCGTTTCGGTTGTATGCCACGAGGTCCCTATGGACAAGGGGACAAGTGAATCATCGCTTTTGGGCGCAGGCAGCCCTCTACCATCCATCCCATTGCATTCCATCGTCTCGTATTGTACTGTACCGTATCAGACCAGATACATCTATTGAGTGAGAGAAAGGGAGAAAACTCTAATTATATATTCTTCATTTTTATATTGATAGGGATCCCCATTCATTCCTAGATTCCCGTCACTACGGATTGATTGTCCCTACCTAACTACATGGTAGTGGTCTAGGGAGCGAAATTGCTAGAGCACGGGAGAATGAAGAGTAATGATTTCAGCAAGAGCAGCCGGACGGACTACTATAGTGAGTCTAGTGACTACTAGAGTAGAGTTGAGTTAAAAGGTATGGTATAGCGGCCTTTCCGAGCGAGCCTCTGGGATCTCCTGTAAACCCCCATGATGTGGTAAAGGGAGGATATTAGGGGAAGCAGTGAGTGGAGATTCCCCTGCAGAGAGCCGGATGAGGGGAGACCTTCACGTCCGGTTCGGAGGGCGGGGATATCCCGACCCTACTATCATTATGCCTTTGCAATGTTACTTGGTTCAACTCTATTTGTGACCTTTTCTCGTATGTGGGACTCTCTATCTTCTTGGGTAGATAATCGATCGTCTTTCATTTTGATAGTGAGTCGTTTTTATAATAATAAGTAAAATCAAGAATAATAATCAAACTGGGGGAGCTTAGCTTGCCAGGATGGCTTGGTAAGCAAGCAACCAGTTATGTAGGCGCCAATTCCCAGTTCTTTCTCTTCTTTCTTTTTTAGTTTAGTGACAGTTCATCAAAACAATTGTCCAAGATTGCTAGATCGAGCACGCGACGCGCATAGTCTTAAGTTCAAGAGCGGGTTGTCTCCTCTTCCAAATTTCTACTACTTCCTTGCCTTCCCTTTTCAGGGATCTCCTTGTTCTCTTCCCAGATTTTCCTCCATACCTTCGCCGCCTTGCCTTCTTCATTATGTTGTTCCATCCTTCAGGGATGTTCGGTAGGTGTCCGGGCCCCCTACAAAATCCTTCCGACAAGAATGCTGCTTGAACATTGTAAGACATTGAACCGTCTCGCTCTTGTAAACACTGATCATAAGTGGCAAAAGCCACCGGAATGCTCATTTTTTGTCCATAAGCTCTCCTCGCCGTAATTCTCTCTGGAAGTAGCCCCTACACCCCCTTGACTCCTGCGGGCTACGTTCGAACTAAACGAGAGTAAGGCTTTCTTCTCCCCGAGGGAACGGACTGACTACTAGGAGGGGGAAGGACCCTCGCCTAGCTAACGGAGTTCACGAGGAACCGACTTCAGTTAGTGAAGCGAGGCCTCAAACATCAAACCATATCTTACTGAATAATCTGACTGAACCGAGTGAGGTATAGACAGATTATATCACAGCTTGTGTTGTGGCGAGACGAAGGGACGGAAGGAGCCGGTTCCCTTGCTTGCTTACCGGACAAGAAGGATTTTACTTTAGACCACTAATGGACTATAGCGAACAGAGAGAAACAAACCTAAGTCACTATTTGCGAACCATAAGGAACACTAGCACTACCAGTGACTGGTTAAAAAACAGATAGAACACTCTTTCCTACTCCAGGCAAGTAGTACAGTACGGATACGGACTATAACTCCAGCCTACTGCTCCGTACAGAGTAAGGATTCATGGATTTCAAACACTCTAATGGACTATAACGAGCTGAGTAGTGTAGTACTAAAGCCCCGAGTGACTCTTGGCTGCCTTCAGTGGTAGACGCAATTACTTTGACTACTCTATTCCTACAAAACGAGCCAATAAAGAGTGGGGGAAGGGACGGCTTTGAGACTACCGACGTCTCCAGCGCTGATACATAGAGCAGCCAGGTAGTGGATTTTTTATAAAAAGTCTTTCTTTCCTCCTTTTATTAGAGTATAGGTCTTTCCCTCTTCTCTTCTCCGTGTGTATTGAATGATGGAATGAATAGAGCCGCGTAGCGCGTAGCATAGCGAATGTTGAAAGCTCTGCGTAGCGTTCTTATTCTTAATGAACAGTAGTAGTAAATTGTAGAAGTAGAATAAGCAGCTCCTCTCTGTTTCGGTGTAGAGCGGTGGCTTGTGTAGCGATCTGGCAGGAGCTCTTTCAATACGCCGCCTCCGCTTGATTATTCAATGAATGAATGCGTTGTTGATAAAGAGCATAGCGGGCGGGGGCTTCCTGATCCGCTTTCGACCTTCCCCATCTGTTCTCACGCACGGATTCTGCCACTTTAAATCTTTCTGGCCGGCGTCTGGATTCCTTCTGCTTTCGTGCGTGCTGATGCTTTCAGCCTTACTCAAATAGGGGGTGGCGTTATATTCCAAACTTAATCATGGGCTGGGCTCACTCACTTTCTTTCTATAGAAAAGGGTTCGATCATAACATAAGCTTCTTTTAAGGTATCCCCCTTCATACACCATTGTTATAAGATCGCAAAAGCCTCTCCGGATCGAAGCTTCTCTTTCTATGAGAATCCCGCCCAGATGAAAGATCATACGCTGCCCTCGATAAGCTTCATGAAAATATGGATATGCATGCCATAGAAGCCCCCCCCCTTCCCTTACTCCATAGGCGACTCGATAACTATCCCTAGTGAACTGGTAGCAAAATGAAAGAAGAACTGGGAATGGTGCTTGCTAGGAATGAAGCAAAGAGACTTTCAGAAAGAAAAATGGACTTTTCTAATATTCAGGAAGAAATGGAAATTCCACTCAAGAGAGAGAGAGATTATGTACAAGATTTTGACCGGCAAGTAAAATCCTTGGAATGGGGATTCAAAGGGATAGGAAAAGTGGGACTTTAGCACTTTCACAAAGGAGGTTTGTGGAGAAGTTGCTTGAGTTGTTTGGCATGAGCAAGGCAAAGCCGGTAAAAACACCATTCGCACCTCACTTGTTGTTGTCTTCCGAACAATCCCAAAGTCGGAAGAGGAAAAGAAGATGATGGATCGAGTTCCTTATGCGAGCCTTGTGGGAAGCTTGATCTTTGCTATGGTATGTACTAGACCGGATATTGCTTATTCGGTTGGTGTTCTAAATCGGTTTATGGCGAATCCGGGTAAAGCTCATTGGGAGGCCGCCAAGTGGGTCCTTCGTTATTTGAGAGGCACAAGTGGTTATTCAATATATAGCAAAAGTTCGGAACCCATGCATGCTTTTTTTGATGCAAATTTTGCCGGTAATCTCGACAAAAGGAGGTCAACTACGGGTTATGTATTTCGGTTTGAGAATGGTCCAATTAGTTGGATGTCAAAGCTTCAATCGCCTCATGAATGTGCTAGGGGCGTTGTCGACTACCGAGGCCGAGTATACGGCGTTGACGGAAGCTTGCAAGGAAGCGGTTTGGCTTCAAAGTTTAATGCGTGAGATCGGTATAGACTCTAAACCCATGGATTTCTCTTGTGATAGCATGAGTGTTGTTTGGCCAAGAACACGGTTTCTCACAAGAGGACAAAGCATATTGCGGTTCCATTTCATTACATCCGTGAAATCATTGAAGAAGGCAAGGTTAGCAAAGGCAGCCGTTGGTTGGGGTGCGAACTCGTAGCTGACGTTGGTTGTCTAAATCTGCCTCTTCCGCATCAAGTTGACCGACCCGCCTATTCATGCATCCGTAGAGAGTACAAAGTAACCTCTGTTCTTCTAGCTTGAGAGGTCCTTTGTGTACGTAAAGAAAAAGTACGCGAGGTACCCAATAGTGTGATTCTTCCGAATCGAGGAAGCGCCTAGGAATCTTGTCGACCAAGATGATAACAGGGGTATTGGACCTTTTCATGAAGCCCGAGTCGCCCTTAGTAGTAATCCAAGCCAGCAGGATGAAAGAAAACGAGAACTCGGGTTTGGAGTCAGATTCAGAAGTAGATAAGTTGTTCCGCATCCGTCCTACTATTTGTAACATGTACCCTCTCTGTATTTGGTTTCTTACGGCAGTACTAGGTAATTTGAATCAAACTTCAGGTAGGGTTTCTTATTGTAAGACGGCCGGTAATGAGCAGTTTCCAGAACAAAAGGAAAACTAAACCGACCCATCTAAGGTACAACCTTTTGATCACGTTGAATCGAGCGGATCTCAAAGGAGACTGCTGTCACTCGAGAAGTGGTGCAAGAAAGATTGAGAATGCTATTCGATTGTCAAGCCCTTCTTGTGGCCAGGGCGGAAGGGTACAATTGGCATGTTGGGCTTTTAAACAAAAATGCATCAACATACACTGCGAAAGATCGGATTAAGCAAGCCTTCAGCGAATGGCAAGAAAGCGAAATCCAGGTTTCATTCCATAAGGCTTGGGCTTCGGTTTGTAAACTGATTCTTCAACTCAACCAGGCTCCCTTATTTTGGTAAAAAAAAACCTAGACGAAGTCATTCAGCTTGGCCGGTCTAGAAAAAGGAAGAAATCTAATAGAAAGACTCTACCTGGGCCAATCGTAGATCACAGTCAAACTGATCAGCAGCCAAGCCAAGGTCTTTCTCTCCCTCAATCTATAATTCAAATTGAGAAGCTTGCAGAAATCAGGGACTGGTCTGAAGTCTTTGATGATCCCATCTTGAGAGAGCATGCCTTTCATTCGTATGAACGCTTGCGTCAGCTCTACTCCGATCTCGTGGTCGTGAGAGAGATGAAAACAACGATCGGAGAAAGGTGCGTCGATCATTTCTATCAATATGGAGAGGAAGACGAATATGACATTGAAGACCTAAGGGAGGTCTATTTCCTGCTTGATTGGCTGTCATGCCAGTTCTGCTTTCAAAGACCACTAAAGACAAAGAATCTAGTCCTCTATGGACTGCCTAAGACAACGAAGTTTAAAATCCACATGCTTTCCTCGGTCTTGAGAATCTTTTTTGCAGGCCCACGAGGGCGGGCTTTCAGCGGCGCAGATGATTACTTCGATCTCTGGCTTTTTGATCTGACCAAGGGGGATCATGATGCTGATGACCCATTTTGAGAGAGAGAGAGGGGGGCCTGCGCTTTGAGAACACCGTGCTCAAGATCTTAGATGGAAGGTCTTTTTGGCTCGATTCAGAAGGGGCTCGGCCCTTTCACAAAAGAGAGCAAAAGTTCCTGTTGTCATGATAGGGGGGGAGCATTCCCCTATTTGCTTCAAAGAAAAGGGACCCCTTAACCTACGGAAAGATAGATTCATCTCGCTTCGAATCGTCTCCAACGTTTGTAATCTCAGAGGGAAGAACGTCTGGTTGCAACATTCTATGGCTGTATAAGGAGGCGGTTAAGCAGAATCATCGACTCTCATAACATTGATATGAAGATAGCGTATAACGAATGTATAGGAAGGATCCTTTTGATTCCCAATTCCCCAGCGAACACATATTTTGAGCAAGACGGGCTCTTTCTATCTGAATCGGGAGAGATGGGGGTAATGCAGAAGAAAGAGCTCGTAGATAAGGAGAATTTCTACCCTTTTTTCAATTTCATCGATATTGATGAGGAATCCCTGGGGGGAAATGAGCTCTCACTCTTTTCTTTCGCCATTGTACCATTAAGAAAGCGAGAGGAAGAACCATCTACCGACCTCTACCTCAGACTCAGAGAGGACGATGGTCGGCAACCAACCCATGTCATGGCATTCATAAAAGAGACGGCAGTTCTGACTGTCTGGAGAAGCAAGTCCAATCACGCACGAGATTACGCCGTTTGGCCAATAGCCATAAAGGCCGTTCAGGGGATTTTCAAATCACCAGGAATAAAAAAACCTCATTCAACTCTTTCAGAGGGAGCCTGCCAACGAGAAAGAAGCGAGCTTCCGAGAGAGAGCAGAAGGGGGGATGGCCAGGGTCAAAAGAGAGCGTTTGGTCGAAGGAAGGGAGATTAATCAGATTATATGATAATGAATCAGATTCTATTAAATCAGAGTCACCATGCTCATTCTGGTTGGTACGAAATCGATTTCGCCGAATTCCTCATAGAGGGAGGGGAAGATGCTTCCGGAAGGAAGAATGAGCAGTCAGATGAAAGAAATAAGGGTAAGGGTGGGCATAGAGAGGGAGAACTGCGTCAGGCTTGATTGCTCTCAAAAAGGGAGTGTACGTAAAGCAGCCAGGTTCAACCAACCGGTCCAGCCATACAGCTAGAGCTATGAAAGAGAACAACTACTTTACTTATATATATATGAATTATTGAGAACGAAAGCGAGCGAATGAGAATTGAAATGAAGAGAAAAGGAGGACAGATCCGAGGTTTTTATTCTTGAACTCTTTCGAATCTTGTACTTCCACCTGGGGCTTCCATTCGATTGGGCCTTTTCACACTCGATTCGTTACAGTCGATCTTGAACCACAATTTCTTTTTGTTAAGATCGATTGTTGGGCGTGAGATCGATTGCTAGTGCCTCAAGGCAGGAGAGATTCTCTATCCTTGCTTGGGGGAAGCCCACAAAGACCCATAGACTGACTAGCTACCAGAAAAAAAAGAAGTAGGGCAATCAAATAGCAGGCTATGTAAATAGATGGGCTCACGCTCTCCACCTGGTAACCCCTCCCTTGATATGATAGTAGGAAGTCCCTGCTATGGCACTATCTCTGACGTTAAGACACTGCCCTTTGCGATTGAAGGAAGGTCGGGAAAGAAGACTGGACCCGATGTTCCAGATCATTACGAATCCTAAGCCAACTGAGTTATCTCGTTTGGTGTGGGCATGAGTTGAAGTTTCAGTTGTTGTAAATTCTCGATGAGAAAGGTATTATTATGGGAACTTCTCAATAAAGTGACCCTTTTTGGAAAGACTTAGGCTTAATCGCAGCTTCACAGGCTCGCTCGCTGCATCCTTCTTCTTTTTAGAGTTCTTTCGAAGCCCCTTTCTAACACCTTCTTTTTCGTTGGTAATGGTTTCAGGTTCTGAATGGATGTCCCAATTCGGTGAATTCTTAAACCGAAATGGATTCTTGCCCAAAAAATAAGAAAAAGGCTTGGCAGCAAAAAGGCTTTTCCAAGGAGCAACTTCCTTATTAGGAGGTTCCCCATTGATATAAAATCACTCTCAAACAGGGGTGGCGGGTGGGTACAGAAAGACTAATCCAATCTTTTCATTCAACAAGAAGTACCACCAGTGTGAGAGAATGCGATTCCGAGTGATAAGACGTAGGATAGAAGGTATAGGATGGAACCGAATCGAGCCTACGGGGAAGTAGCTCCTTAGAATGCCAAACCAAATTAGAAGCCTTGCTTCCTTCTTTGTTCCGGTAATCTATTTAAGTAGTTATTAGAGTACTGGTAGCCTTTAGCCTTGAGTTCTCGTCTATCTATCTGTATAGGTCACCCCTTGCAATTCAATTGGGACAAGGGTCCTTGACTTGATAGGGCTCTTCTTTCTTCTGATCTGTCAGCAAGGCTCTATCTTCTCAGTTAAGAGTGACGAGCTATAGTTGCTAAGGCGAGTTAGTGCTATGAGTAGAGTGAGAGTCCGATGAGTCTATATGCTCTTTGCTTTTAGAAGTAAGGGTCAGCTAGTGCTTCCCCCCTCTGTGAAAAGAGAAAGTCTTCTTTCTAGGGCGGACCGCTCAATGGAAGGCGTACCAGGTAGGTATGCATTCTCACGGTACTCATCTTAGGTTAGTACGATAGACAACTTTCCTCCTCATAACAACTCTTCGTAACAAGTCTAAATCCCCTTCGAGCGAAGATGCAAACCGTAGAGCTAGACGATCGAGCGGGCAAGTGAAAAAATCTCTTTTGAATGCACGATCGAATTCGTCAAAATAGTAATTTAACAAGATGGGTGCGAGCAAAGGAAGATATTAAGGGCAGAGATTGTAGCTAACACTGTCTCGACTCCTTGCCTTGCTCAATGCTTCTCCATCAACTGCATCCGTTTGATTGCTGCAGTAGTTTTCTTGCTGAGCTCGAACTCCTTGACTCTCAAGCTTGTGTTGTTCAATCAAGCTAAATGAACAGATTGGAAAAAGGAAGCCACATCACTGAGCGGGACTGAACCCAATCAATCTGTCAACCTAGGGCGGACTGAATCACAGACAGGGATCACCGGGCCGGGCACTTCTTGAAGCATCGAACGTCCATTCCCTGACTATCTTTTTTTATCTGTTTACGCGCATTCTATGATTCTGGTAACCAATCTCATAGGGGAGAAGTCATCTGTCACACGCGGGTGTTAGGGCTAACTCCGGACCTCAAACAACGACTTTCGATCATTTTGATCGTTTTGGAAGAGCTCCCCTGTTCGAACATCCATTTCAGCCAAAAACAGGACTTTTTCAAAAGGATTTGAGTTCGGATCCGACTTCATTTAAGACTTTCTTTTTCTCTTTCAGTTTCGTCGAGTTTCTCAAGTGCGCAGTCATGAGTCTAAAAAGAATAGGGCTTTCCAGTCTAGAATTGAGATCGAGATGGATGCGTCTTCTTTCTCTTGAGCCAAAGCCAAAGAGAGTCAGTCCCTCTGAGGCTGGAACGAAGAAGAACTTCTGCCAGAGTGCTCGAGCCAGATAAAGTAGACGATTTTCCACCTAGAATGAATGTGAAAAGAAGATGAAAGAATCGTGTAATACTATAGCTAGCTACGATCCCCTACAAGAGGAATCACTCGACTTAGCCCTTTGGCGGGCGGGCTTCGAGGACCCTACTTACTAATTTTTTATGCATGGATGCAGGAAGAGCCAACTGCTTGAATTGGGATCAGCGCTTGGGGTACAATCTATTTATTATAATTATAGTACACAACCGAGTCTCTTAATAAAGAGAAGTTGGGGACATAGTCAACCTCCTACTATAAGAGCGATTCCCTGGGACCAGGATCGAGGGAAGGGGAAAGATTGAATCTTGAAAGACTGAGCCCGGCTAGCAAGATCGGGAGGTTTAGTGTCCTCTTAAGAAGGAATACCCAACTTCTGGGGGCAGCTTCGATCACGAGTTCGACAAGAGACTACAAAAGGAATTTCCAGAATTGGAGTACGTACGCTATAAGTCTGATCTTAGAATCCCAATTTACAAAGAAGACAAGTTAAACAATTCACAATTCGATTACAAATTGGAGATAATATATGAAGAGTTGAATCTTGAGGTAACCACTATAAATATTTCAGTTGGTGGGAATGCTGTTCAGTCCCTTGGGGGGTGGATTTTCGTCAATCGACTTGGATTTGTAAATCTAATAGAGTCCGGGCCTTAATCACATTCCGAGGGGTATTTCCTTTTATTGGAAATTCAATCTTCCCTTACAGTGTCCTCGATTGTAGGAATAGAACGACAGGGTAGCTTCAAAGAAGGGGAAGTCTTTGGAGCTGGATTGAATCCTTTTACTTTATTCGTTGGTGTCATTACTTATACCCCTGATAAGATCATTACGACTATCGAAAGGACGGAGATCGGGTTGCTTTCATTAGATGCTTTTGTGCCCTAGCATTCTACTGGATAGCTCCTACCCTTCCTTTATCCTCCTTGCGCTATGAATTGGCTTTCTTGTTGTTAATGGGCAGACAAACTTATGACCCAGACGTGGGTGGGCTTTTTTCTAAGGAAAAAGTATGACCTTAATCTACTTTCTCGGGTATCTAGCTTACGGAAGACAAGGTCTTGACGTTCTATAGATGAACTAGCATAACAGACATGCTTGAATTTAGAAAGGCAAGACAACTCTGAATCACTCGTTGAATACAAAGACAAAGCAACTTTCGCCCTATCCTGACGGGAAGGGAACTTATGAAGAAGACTGACCTGTGCTCTTCCTGTAATCTGACCTTACTATAGCTTTCTTAAAGCTTTTGGCTTATTGATCTCCAACTGTATTTGTATTCGTATCTGGTAATTCTCTTTCTAGTGGATCAAGATATTCGAGGCTAATCCACTCTTCCTTGAAACTTGGAAATCGCCCTTTATTTAAACTTTTTTAACTTATAAATGAGTTGCTTCTCGACTCGACTGACTCACACTCCTCTCCTATCTTTTTAAGAGCTGCCATGGGCATTTTTCTTTCCTTGGATGCTATAAGAATGGGCTGGCTCTTGCCCCATGAAAAAGGATGAAAATTGACAAATCCATTAAGAGTATCATTTGTCACTTCTCTTGATTTCCCACCCACCTACCTATCATCTATCAGTCTCCTGAAGCTCCCCCGCTTGGTAGCTAATCCCGCTCGTTGGTATCTGGGAGTCTAGATCTTAGCTTATCTTATACTCTCTATACTTCGCATTTCCTTGAGCCTTTCTACTTATAGACCTGGACTGCTATTTGTTTCATACCTGAAATAAAAGGCAAGCAAGTCAGGGATTCCTCGAGCTGCTATCTCGATACCGATCCTTGAAACCCTGAATGAAGGGCACTGCTTAGGTAAGGGTAAGAAAGAAGCGCTGATCCACTTATACTCGCTAGGGGTTACTCTATCACACGCATCCTAGCTTATCTCACTTCTTCCTTGAAGGTCCCACGGACTGTTCGAATCCTTAGCCTATCCTTGATTAGCTTCCTATCACCTACGCCTCCTCCCAGGAAGTCACTATTCTTTCCTTTCTCCTGGCTCCTGAAGCTTTTGCATTTTTCAAAGGCCTTCACTCGATCTTCATTCTACTATAAGAACTCAAACCTGAGTCCATTACTATCCTGGTCGAGTTCGTTTATTCGTTTTTTAAGAACTCACACTTCGTACCTGAACATGAATAGGCAGCGCTCTTTTTCCCGACGTAAGCCCAGGCTTGCTATCATCCAGTTGTGGCTTTTTCCCCTCTTAATTCTCAGGAGAGTGCTATAGCTTGTTCGCTAAATTCCTTCCCGATACCCCTTCATCACGTCTTGGGCAACCAAAACCCTAGCCTTGGAAAAAACATTCTCTCACTTCCCCGGACGAATTGATTTAATATCTTTTCAGGTTCAGTGAGGACAGTCCTCCTAGCAGCGGTTCCTTTTCATATCCCGCTTTGAAGCAACTACACTCGCTCGTTAGCCTGTCTGGCTCTCGACCTGCTTCAGTCTCTAAAAAACTCTGGCAGCTGGGACTATTGCATTCGCAATACTTCGTTCTGCTACCTTCCGATGTTGCTTACTACCAAACCGACAGCTAACCTTGCTTTTCTACCTTATCAGTAACAGCTATATTCGGAGACTTTACCTGAAGAAAACGGAGACCTAGAACTACTAGGATTCCTCGCTTCCAGCTTTCTAAAAGCTATTTTAGTTAGCCTAAAGTTGTATTTTTGAAAAAACCTTGGCAGGATCATAGCTATCCTCCCTCCTATCTTCTTGACTCCTTCTCATAAGGGCGGGCAGAGTCTCAAAGAGTGCTTCTAAGCTCCGGAGATTCTTCCGGGAAGCTAGGTCAAGGCTATCTGGCAGAAAAGGATTCTAATGGCACAAAGCCGTTCTTCCCCCGTTTCCCCGATCTCCGCTGGCTGCTCGCAGGAATTTTTGAGCTTGATCCTTTCTCTTTCTCGAGAGTCCCCTGGAAATAGAAATGGGCTAGAGCTCCCAGTCGTTTCTAAGGAATTTCTACCTTTTGGATCGAACTAGGAATCATACATTCGCTGAATGACTCGACAACCAGGTATTTCACTTACCTGCACATAAGCTTCCTATATTCTCTAGAACATCCCATCTCGTTTCATAGCGCCTGCTTCCCGAAAAGATAGACTTCCTATCAAATCTTTCACAGTCCCCAGAGAGATCCATCCGATGGTCTTTCACTCTCTCGCTTCGTCTTCCCAGCTATCCTTTACATGCAGGTAAGATCAGATCGAATGCTCATTCTGGCTTCTCATCTAGCTTCTCTCCCACTACTCAACCCTATTTCTTATTATTTCATTATTTTAGTATTTTAGATTGAACGGACAGCTTATGCTTCTAATAGATTCCTAGCTAGCTAAGATGCATCTACGAGAAGCTATTTTTTATGTAATATTACATTATATGAAAAAAGAGATCAAGTAGCGAGTAAACAAGATCGAATTATAGCTTGTTAAAGCTATAGGAAGAAGTGGGATCTCTCTAATATAGGCAAGCTAATAAGGACTAGCACGTTACCAATCAGGTAACAAGGTCTGTCTCTACTTTTTTCTTCGACCTGGAAGCGAGTAGAATGTTTCGATTTTAATTTGAGACTAAACACAGGGTCTGACCTAGACTCATATAGCCCGAGTACTTAGGCATAGTACCTTAACTCTTAAGATGCATGGCGTTGGTAGAACCCTCAACACCCTACCTTCACTTCATGTCTTCTAAAAGCTGTTATGGAAAGAGATCAATCAGATGACAAGGCCTACCGTGTCTCCAAGAAGATTGAAGTTCTCACTCAAGCTCAAGATTCTCAGTCTAGTCTTATACCACCTAAGCGGTTCAATGGAATGGGAATGAAAGGGGATCTTCTTCTTATGGAGATCTGGTAGTACAGTAGATGTCCTTCCATGGCTTGCGTACGGAAATAAAGGATGATTCAACCCTTTTATGATTCACTCTGTTCTCTCGAATGAAAACAAGTCTGAAGGGTTTCCCCTGATTCAGAAGAAGACAATTCTGATTCAAAGAGTCTTTGGCAAAGGAGTTTTTTCCCTCTGCTCTTCCTTTGGTTATATACCAAATCACCTACCTGTATCAGTTGATTCTCCTGATTCTTAGAAAGTGAGGCCTCGTACAGATTGCTTTCATAAAGCATTAATGTCCTTCTTTTTAAAATTCTCCTTCTTCCTTCCTTATTTGAGGATTCAGCCCTGGTTGATAGTTTGTTTCAGTTGAAGGGCAGAGATGAGGTTTGTAAATAAACCAATTCCTTCTGTCGTGTATTCCCGATTAATGCAGCCTTAGATGCTTCAATTGTCGATTTTAGTATTGAGCGAAAGGTTACACCTATGGATTATTTATTGTAGGCCAACTCTACTCCACTAGTACCAATAGGCGGCATAGGGGAAAAAGCACTACGCCTAGGAATTAAAAAAAACGAAAACTTTGTTAGAAATTACCCCCTTTCCTTATCGGGATCGGGATTAACAAGAATGGTTGGTACAACAAAATCCATCTCGTTCGTACTTTGGATACCCGTATAACCATAGAAGACTGTTGAAGTTCTTAATTCCTTGAAATTCATGGGCGTTGGGGACAAAGACATTTTTGGAGTTACCCTTTTTATATATCTAGTTTTATATATCTAGTATCAACAGCTTGATACTAAAAAAAGACAAAGAACACCATAAATTAAAACACACTACTTTGCGTCTACAGACACTTATTTAAACCTTCTAAAACTAAAAAGAGTCGACGGACTCTTCTATTCTAGTCTCCCCGGTGACCGTGGGTGACAGCACGCACAATTAGGGCTTCCTGCTCCGCCCGCAGCGCTTGCTGCCTCTCCTCCAAACCCTCTATGCGCTCTCTGGCAGCGCCAATGCGTTCTTCTGCCTCTGCAGGATCTCTTGCTCTAACATTTCTCAAAAAGAGGTTTAGCGCTCTACGGCGCTCTTGAATTTCATTTTTCAGTTGCCCCATTTCGGCAGCAATTGCAGAAAGCCTGTTTGTAACAGCCATAGCCATACGTGCTATTACTCAATTTCTTTGATTTGAATTTGATGAAGACACTTATCGAGCCTCCATTTATAGAGTGGTAGAGGAATCTCGCCATGCGTCACGAATTAGATGGCAGGCACAATTCTTACTAGTTCTCCGCACTACTTTTCTGCAGTTGAAGACTCTCATGCCTTTTTAATGAAAAACTGGCTGGCTCTGGCTACCTTGCGGAGCAAACAAAATCTCCCCAAATCACACTGCCTGTATGAACAAACAAACTTTGCACAACCAGCTTACGTAGAAAAGATTCCATGCCAATAGACTCGCGACATCCATGTACTGAGTCGTCAAATGAGCCACGTTAAGAAAGCCCAAGCTTATACGCATTGGCCCACAGGGTGTCCCAAGAGGGCCCGAATGAAAGACCCAAGCTTACATGAACCATCAAAGAAAGTCCTACAAATGAAGACTTGGGCCTGTCAAGCCTGCTTTCCTCGATGGAAGCCCACAGAAGGGCCAAAACACAACAAGCCTACCCATCATCAAAGCAAGCCCAAGCCCATGCAAGTTCCTATTTGTCAACTGTAACTGGCGGGAACTGGGTCCTCCTCCAAGAAAGCATTGGCATCTCCTCCATGCACATGCAGGTCCTCAAGAACAACAAGGTCATCATGTTCGACCGCACCGATTTCGGCTTCTCCAACCTCTCTCTCCCCGCCGGCAAGTGCCGCTACAACGACGAGTACGTCAAACCCAAAGATTGCACCGCCCACTCCGTCCTCTACGACATCGCTTCCAACTCCTTCCGCCCGCCCTCTTTTCATCCTCACCAACACCTGGTGCTCCTCCGGCTCCCTCGACCCCAACGGCACTCTCATCCAAACCGGCGGTGACAGAAAAGGTGAACGCGTGATTCGCACTTTCACCCCCTGTGATGACGATTCTTGCGATTGGGTTGAGCTCTCTAGCCCTCTCAAGAACCGGAGATGGTATGCGAGCAACCAAATTATCCCCGATGGCCGAATCATCATCGTCGGTGGAAGAAGGCTCTTCACCTATGAATTCTACCCCAAGAATCCTCAGAAGAGAGACAACATAAACCTCCCTTTCTTGGTGCAAACCAGAGACCCATTTGAAGAAAACAATCTATACCCGTTCGTGCACCTCTTTGTTACCCTATCTATGGTAATCTCTTCATCTTCGCCAACAACCGATCAATCTTGTTTGATTATTCAAGAAACAGAGTCATCAAGGAGTACTACCCTGTTATGCCCGGTGGTGATAAAAGAAGCTACCCATGTACTGGATCTTCAGTTTTACTCCCTCTCCGGTTAACCGGAGTGGCCAATGCCACTGATTCACCGGTGACGGAGGTGTGCATTTGCGGTGGCGCGCCGCCTGGTGCGTATCTCAAGGCCAACAAGGAGCACATTTTCTTGGAAGCGTCAAGAACCTGTAGAAGGTTGAGAGTATCCGACCCGGAACCCGAATAGGTCATGGAGTTCCCCGCTCCTCGGGTGATGAAAGATATGCTGCCCCCCGGCGACATCATTCTGATCAACGGCGCCACCTATGGAAGCGCGGGTTGGGACGAGGCAAGAAACCCGGCTTACAACCCGGTTCTTTACCTACCCGACGAGGATCCGACCGGGGGATTCGTGGTGCTCAACCCGAGCCAGATTCCCAGAATGTACCACTCCACAGCAGCGCTCTTGCCAGATGGCAGAGTGTTAGTGGGCGGGAGCAACCCGTACCAAACGTACAACTTCACATCAGAAGTTATGGTGGTTGAGAGTTTACTTCTAACAGCTTTAATGAGTATTGTGTGCATCATGGAATTCAACCAAAATGTAAAGGTCATAGTCTCGTCCTATTCTGCGCAATAACTAAAATAGATGTATATCGGAGAAATAGGACGGGTATCCTCGTTTTTAGTTAGTTATGTGGAATCACAGCCATCAACAGCTGTGTCGTATTGCCAGCATTGGCTCACTTTACGTCATTCCATCGATGAACCCTGCATCTATATGTACATAGATGAATACTCGCCTGCAAGGTTCTTTCAAGCGGTTAGAAAGATAATTACATATTAAAATATCTACGTTGACTGCCTTGAGTACGGGCCATCCCGCTGTGGGTCCTACGATTGAATGCCGAATCCCCATAAGCAAGAATTCGTATTAATTATTGATCGTCGATCGCTTTCCGCGAAGAGGAAGACCTTGTAGCTAAGGGAATTGCTGGTGATAAACTAAATATCTTAATAAATAGAAGTGTGCCTCCGAAGAGACTCTTTCTTACGTCGAACTTCTTCTGGAGCCGGGACATTTCTGTCTGCGATCGTGCTTATAGCCGGGCAGTTCCTGAGCTTCTATATCCGCCCGAGCATGTGAGTCTATCTAAGCTGGTAACAAATAAGTAAATAGGCGTTGTTTGGGTCTGTCTCTCAAAGTCTGGTATTGGTTTTTTTAGTCTATACATGGATGGCTTTCCTTGTACTGGCAGTTGGTCTCAGTTGCCCAGAACCAAAGGGTTGGTTCTAAGAGTGCAGTCTATGTGAGTTAGGGGTAGCCCTCTAAAAGCAGGTTTCATTTCTGGAGAATCTGTCCGCAAGCGTGCTTTGTGCTTTCCTTATCCTTTCTTTTAGGAATTCCCTTCCCCCCGGGGGTTCAAGATTGGGTTGGTTAACCTTCCTCCCCTACAGGATCTATGGGATCGAGAGACCGAAGGCGCTCTTATAAAGGCATAACTCGAGTCATTCCTCTTTTAGTAGATCCAGATCGAGTATATGTACAAAAGAATAGCTCCTCGCCCTCTAGGTGAGTAGCTTCTTCTCTTTGCTTGGCTGGTGGTTAACTAAGTGGTCTTTCGCTTTGCCTTTCGTATAGTGTGAAATCCTGATCCCAGTTCTTCCCCTCTATCTATTAGTAGGAGCTCTGCCCCGTCTGCGTCTGGAGGACGAGCTGCTAGCCCCCGAGCAAAGCAATAGAAGAAGAGGGGCTTCCCTAGTCCAATATGTGATGTGAGTAATAAGAACCTCTGGAGCTAGTGGGATAAGGGTCATCTCCCGGGTAGGGTAGGAATGCTCTTTCTTATAGTAACAACCTATCTTATTCAACAACTTATTTTGTACAAAAATAGGTGGTAATATAATAGGTTGTTCATCCTTTTTACTATCTGCTATAGGCAGTCATTGGTGCATTTCCTTTGTAGGACTGCCCCTCTAGTAGCTGCACATTTCGTGCAATAAATAGAAGTAGTTCTTTGGGGCCCATACACTAGGTTGTTTTTGGTCGGATAAAGGCTCCCTCCCCGAGGGAAATAAGACTAGAGGCACTAGTCTATTACTAAATCAGTTCTTGAATAAGATGTCCTCCTACTAAGAGCGATGCCTTGGGACCAGTAGCCAGGGAAGGGCAAGCTGCTGCAGCTAGAGTCTCTTGTCTTAACGTCCGCGTCTCCTCATCTATGAGAGGGAAGACATTGAAGAAGCTAAAAGCTAACAGCTGCTACGTCTTATCATCTGAGCTAGCGTCTGATGCCTCTCACTCATAAGATTGCTCTCTTACAAAGAACCTCAATAGGAAAGAGCGGCTAGCTAAGACGGTGCAGACGTTATCCTTTCAGTAACATCTTCTTACGTCTGCTTGTTAACGTCTGCTGCTTCAGATAGGGACAGAGCATAGACTCAGAATAGCAAATGTAGGGGCTTTTTGCGCTATGAATCTCGGGGTTAACGGGCTTCTAGTCCTAAATAAACCAAAGCCCAACTAGGTTGTTGCTCGGGGACCAGTTGCACCCCATCTTTGTAGCAACCGATTAAGTAGAGAAGTGTTAGTGTCATAGAAGGGGTTGTGATCCAAGCCGATCCCGCCAGTCTTTCATTCCTTGCTAAAGGAAAGAGTCGTCGCATCCACGTCGAAAAGGGGCAAGGCAAGAGGCAGTCGAAAGGAAAGCGGCAGGCCAAAGGAAGGACTCCTGGTTTTGTTTGTTGCCGTCGTCTCTCAGATGCTAAGAGGATAAGCTGCAGGGGATGATGCAGCTGATGCTATCGGTTGCAGTTGCTCTTTCTTGCTACTTGCCTGTCGGGTTATAGCCAGGTTTAAGAATTCCTAGGTTTCGAGAAGGCAGAGTGAATAAGCGTAATACCTTCCCTCGTCTTTTAGCTCTTAAGGTTGGCTGCTTTCCCGGCCCTAGATTCAAGACTAGGAATGAGATAAGGGCCTACCTTTCCGAGCCGAGTATCCCGATGTTTTGGGAAGCACGGATAGAAAAGAATGAATGGGGTTGCTCTTGTTCTTGTCTGTTGAGGTTAGGAAGCTAGGTCTATCTAATTGGTAGTCGTAGAGCGGGCAAGGGTACTTTCTGGAGCAAGCTACCTGAGGGAAGTAGCTCCTGTATCTTTCTATCAAGATAGAATGCATTAGAAGGAATTAGATCCTTGGCGTGAGCTAGTCGATGGGGGTTGGTTTGTGGGCTCCCCCCCCAGGAAGTATAGAATTTCTTTCTTAGGGTTAGTCTATGGCTTCCTTTCCTTACTGTTCTTTGAGTGTAATAAGGCCTCCTAGCTTCTTGAAGGTTCTAAGAGAGAAGTACATATTTGAATATATAGTAGTGCCTGCGTTCCCTTCGGAAACTGCCTAAGGTCAGTACGATTAAATGCTTAATCCTCGTAGCACTAGTTCGTAGGAACTCTAAGATCGATCAATCGAATGCGCGGATGGAATCCCGTGTAGCTAGCCGGCTTATCAGGATAAAGAATCAAAGCTCTTAATATAAGTAAGTAGCAAGGACTTTAGCTACTACGGTTGTTTTCTCCTAGCGAAGAAAAGGAACAGGGAATAAGCAGAGGAAAGAAAGAGAACACTTACTTACTCTTACTGCTGATTTCATTCAAAAGCGAAGGAAGAAAGTTACTCGACCAAATAGTAAAATGTCCGGTTAGGATATGTGGGAAAGAAGCTCCTAGCATATTTCAGGATGACTTTCGTTTCATATGCCAGTCTTGCAAGATCCGAATAGGATTGAAAGGCTATGAATGTCAAATGGTCCCATAAGCGCTTTCACCCGCCCCCGAATAAGCAGTAAGGCGTGGGCGCGTTGGAACGATCCCGCTTTGAAAGCTCAACCTCGGGGGAATCCGTTTCGCCGGTCCAGTGACTTGGCATACAAAGGCGAGTAGGGTTCTCCTCTATGTGGTGCACTCCCGCTTCTTCATACCCGGAATAAGTTTGAGCTGCTCCAAAGGGACAGCTTTTTGCTGCCGGATGAAGGTCTTACGTCGGCTAAGAAGCCAATGGTCCAACAGTTCCCACCAGCCAGGGAGGAATGATAGAATCCTAGTCCGACTCTTAACTCGTTTCCGATGTATTATCCTATGCGGATTTAGCTGATTTCACTTGCCTTTTTGATTGACTTTGTGCTGCGAGGTTGCCAATCACGACTTTCTGTGCATCTTCAGTTAGCCCTCATGCATAATAGAGGTAGCCCCCTCATTTTGCCTATGAATCCTACCGTTCATTCTGAAACTACCGATCACTAGCCCCGAGAACTCAAAGGTGCGTAGCTTGTTCCACAATGAAACGGTTCTGCAGGTATCCCCTCACCTAATACCCGCTACTCAGGGTTGAAAGTCGCACAATCGGTCCATGAGAGGAACTACTTGAATGAAAGACAGCCACGAAAGAGCGTATTATTAGTGGTCCGTACCGTACTAGAAGGCTTGGCTTTCTAAGAAATAGATATTCCTATTCTTTTTCGTGTCTTAGGGAGCGGAAAAGGAAGCTTGACAGAAAGGAGAGTTGGTTACCAACTTTTCTCTAATAAAGCAAGGAAGGAGAGGTTCTGAAAGAAAAGAAGGCTAGCTAGCAACGGCAATAGTCTCCCTAGAAGGCAGCTGCGTCTAAGGCTGCTATAAAGGAGTAAGGCAGCTAGTAAGGCACGTAAGCAAGGCTATCTTACGCTTAGCCTTCTATTAGCAAAAGTCCCTTAAAGGGGCACGTAAGCGGTTCGTCACTTTTAGGTACGAACATAGCTTGAAGCGAAGGGACGAAGACTAACAATAGTTAAGGGGGAGAGGGACCCTTCCCTAAGGGGCCCGAGAGGAAGGGTCTTGTCTTCATGAGCTGTTGTCGGTCAAGTCAAGAATCATTCCACCCGACGAAATCTTCGTCGAAAGGGGTCAAGCAAGGAGTCATTGCAAGGGAAGTGGGCATTTGGGCTGAGCTACGAAGTTGGGCATTCCTTCTGGAATAGAGTACGCCTCCCCGGTTCGCTTCTCCTTTAGATTCTGATTTGAACATTGTAGAATATGATGTAGTGGAGTACGCGCACCGAGGCCTCAAAGGGTAAAGGAAGGTCTCAGTCGAAAGCCCGGATTCATTCCAACCAAGTGGATTGGACATACCCATCCCTGGTGAAGGTTTTTATTCCTTGTCACCGCCTAACGCCGCCTCTTTAGTTGATTTGTCCTACCGCGTACTGTCTCTCGTCAGAGCAGGCAGCTTGTGTGGCGCCTGTGTCATTAACTTCTTTTCATCGTCGAGATCTTCCCCCAGTCCGCTATCTCCTGACACCAGGAATGAATCTAGTCCGGCCTTCACCTTCCCCTCTGTCGCTCCTTTGTTGATGCCACTAAGCGGTCTACCGTTTACCTTTCCAGGTCTTCCAGCTCGACAAGGTGGTTTGCTTTCCCGTCATGCCTTCCCGATTTATTATAAGTAGATCGGCTAATTTCTCGTGGAGCTAAGCTAAAAGGGGTGGTTTGTTTTGTTAGGCTATGCCTTTTTCCAACTGCGAGTGTTTAGTTAATCTGGGTTGCCAACCCGACGGGTTATCTGCCTACAAGAAAGAAGGGTAAACTTCTGGATAATGAAACCTCCGACCTCTTTCTGGCTGGTGAGCTCCTCTAAAGCTAAGTCAAGACTAAGGCGACTAGCTCTCAAAGTGAGTTGGCTTCCGAGCCTAGTAGCGCTAGTAGGAGGGAAGGGCGTCTAGCCATATCGAAAAGAACCATCGGACTCTACTCTAGTTCTCTCGTCCAGAGCTAAGCTCTTCTTCTTGGCGAACTCGCGAATTCGTATCTGAGCTTCATCTCGGCTAGCCAATATTCCCCCTTTTGGTAAGTAGGAATCCACGGGCCCGTCAGTGGTATAATAAGGGCTGCTTCCTCAGTCGCCATTTTTGATTGCCCAAAAGCGGGATCCCTTTAGGTGACTGGTAGCTCGGCTCTCAAAGTGAGTTGTCTTCCCTGCCCGCCATGCCAGACGGACCTAGTCTCTTACACAATCAGGTAAAGTCAGGACTGGTCTAAGGCAGTCCTAACCCCTCGCCTGGTAATCTTTCGGAAAGGTTGCTTCCGTTTCCTCTTCTTCGAGTTGACTAAAGTGGTGCGCCTTCGCTCCATTCCAAAGTAATAGGATCCGTCCTTTCGGAATCCTGTATCGAAGGAAGTCATCGTTCTTCCTAGACCTATTTTACTAGCCTATATCTACTCGATTTTAGTCACTGACTGATTTGCATGAGATGCCTCACACTCTTTCTTTTTCTAGACGGAAATGGCAATAGAATAGATATACTGATGGAGTCCCTCCGGTATGCCCCTATTTGAGGATCTCGACTAGCGAGCCTATTGAACACTAGCCGAATCCTATATTGGGGAAACCATTCCCTATCTTGGGGTAGAACTCAGACTTGAAATCCCGATTCTTACCTGGAGGAGATGACCCAATGAATGCCTATAATGAATGCCTATAGGAGATAGGATAGAACAATGCGGACCTTAGCTGAGGACGTTATCCCTCCTCCTATCGCCGCTCTTTCAATACGGGATAGTCAAAGGCACCCTATTTATGGAACTACAAGACCAATAAAGGTATCACGCTTAGTGCCTGGAACAAAGTAACCCCCTGGGGGAAGAATCCGGGGACAAAACGATAGGAAAGCAGAGGGAAAGAGTTCATCTTTTCATACTGGGACAGGAATGCCAGATCCAGAGAAGAGGGGCTTCCCATTATACAAGGTCCTCACTTTCGGATAAATAGCCCCCCATTCTGTTAGAAACCTATTATATGAATAAAGAAGTTGTTGACTCAGATGTCTTGCCCCACTTCTATTGCTAGTTCCCTCAGTCAGAGAGGTCTATTGGCATCTTGTATAATGGGCGTGCGAATTCGCCAAACGGTTCATGATTTAGGGAGTCTGTGTAGATGCCTCACCGGTGTCTAGGCGACTACTCTTGATGAGCCGATCTACCTTGGGTCTTGCCACTATCAAGGAGGCGTACAATCTTCCTATGAGGAGACATGTTTCATTCATAAAGACTGAAACCGATCCGCCAATAACCTAAGGATGACAAAGGGCTGGCCGAATAAAAGAATTCCAGTCCTTCGGCCTTCCCTTTAATTGCTTCAAAGCTGTCGAGGGAATTGAAAAGAATAAGAAGATATTTTTGGTTCCTACTAAGGCCCTATATTCCGAATAAAAACCGATCTTCGCGACAGAGAACAAGACAGCAAGCGAGCGTACCTTCAATCTATCTTTCCTGTTCACATACAGAAGAGCCTTTCAAAAGGTTGTAGATATCATGAACGCGAGGTCCGAACGACTCATAGGGCTACGAATCCCGTAGCCTCTTCTGACTTGCGCGAAGAAGTGGTGTTCTTCGTTATTCAAATCACTATTAAAAGGAACAATCTCAAATAGACCAAGATCCAATTCCAAAGCAGGTAAGAAAGACAGAAACCTCTCACAACCCTGGAACTAGAACAGAAGCCTCCGGTATAACTAAGGTATGCACTTATAAGCATATGACAGGTATCAGAGAGTTTCCCTCGACTTCTTTTTCCAGGTAGAGAGAAACCTTCTCTCTAATGCTGCTTGCATTTCACCTATACCCTTTCATTTCGTCAACAAATCTACCTTCCCTAGTGGAACTAACTCCTTTCTTCTGTTCTGGATAGTCGTGTAAGCGCTTTCCTTACTCAATAGGGGCTAGTGCTGGTTCGAGTCAAGAAAAACAATGGGAAAATCCATATGTGCATTGACTTACCCGATCTAAGCATTCCCCTAGGATGAGTTCCCGCTACCGCCCATTTTTGTCTAAAGCCTACAGCTGATCTACGACCACCCTTGCTTGTTTCCTATCAATCCAATTCGAAAGGGCAATCCTGCTTTCGAGCCGGTTGGTTGCCCTATAGTTAAGGTGCGCTAGCCCGCGCGCGGGAGCCTTCTTTTTAAGCGGGTGTCTGAGCCGGGTGAAGAAGTCAATATAGATGAAGCAAAGCAGTCGTTTATGCAGTTGTTGCTCCTGCTTATTTGCCACTTGGTTAACTACCACCCCCTCAAGATCCACCAACGACTGGCTCTTACCCACCAACAAAGCGAGCCACCTCGCCCGCAAAGAGCCCAAATGTGCTATAGAAATAGCGCGCCAGGCACAAATTTAGTTAGCCATAGCGAGACCAAACGAGACTAAGAAGCCACAGGTTCACTCACCTCCTGAGTATTGATCTTCGACTCCGTCCCTAGAAACGGAGTGTTCTTTTTTCACCGGGCCAGCCCGACCCACATTACTCGCTTCTCTAGATTATTAGTACTCTCATGGCTAGGCAACCTTTCGCCCCGTACCGATGCGATTGGACACCGCGCATCTCGACCAGCTCGTTCCAGCGCAGCGAACACTGACTTTGAGGAGAAATCCTTTCCTGAATGATGATCGGTGATCATAGGAATAAGCAGCTTACTGCGAATGCTTTCTATTCAATCTTCTTTCTATGGCTCAAACCAAAGAACAACCCATTGCTCTGTTGGAACAAACCCTTGTTCTGGATGGTGGATTGAGGAAATAGATCTACGATGTGGTGACGCTCCAGCCCACTTTGGGATAAATAAGGAATGATGGATTCCTAGGAAAGCTAGCGCATTTAAAGTCTAGCTATAGGGTGGTGGGCGGAGAAGGAAGAGCTGTGACATACGTCATTTTCAAACCAAAAGTCTGACTTTTAGCTGAAAGCGGATGGATGATGTAGTGTCTTTTCAACAAGAAGAAATTCATTCCGGGAACGAGTTCCAAAAGGGGCTGGCGGCCGGTTGAGAGAGGATCTCAAGCTTAACGAGCCATGCGCGCTCACGTGAAGCAAGGCAACATTGCATGCTGCTTTTCACGCGCGAGAACAGAGATCAAAACGTTGACGAACCGAGGAGTTCACCGTTGAGAGCCTTGCGGGGCTGGTGGACCGGTAACCGTTTAGCTGAGATCCATTCTAGCGCGCGTTGAGCGGTATGCAATAGTAGCTTTGCGGCGGGCAAGGTCAATTTCATAATAGATTCTAGCCCATAGGAAATGATTGAACGAAACCATTGATTTGACGCCGATAGGTTGTCAACCCCTTTGGCTCGAATAGCGCTAAATCCGCTCTGGAATCGTCAGTAAAGTAAGCCAATGACCAAACTCCACAGTTTCATCCGCCGAAGAATTCGCATCTGGAGATGCATCAGAAGAATCGTTTGCATAGGCTACTAACGCCAAAGAAAAGTTATTAATAATGTCATCAGTGGAATAAAGGCTGTAAGCGCCTTTTCCTGAGTCTGCCTTTTTTGCTGTCCGAAAGCGTGCTTCCCTTGCCTGGTCTTCGAGCTCCAATCTTGCTTTGGCGTCTGTCCTCGCCTATAGATGTGCCTTTTTCTTCTTTCTTGTAGAGCGGTTAAGGTTCCTTTCTTCATCATCCGATTACGCATCTTCTTGTTTTCTTTTCAAAGACAATTCATATTCTCATCTGTTCAGTTGAATTGAACCGACGAAGGGGAAGAAAAGCAATCCAGACTTCGGAAACCACTTCACGACGTCACTCCGATGTCACCCAGGCGCTTGGGACCTTGATTGTCTTGTCGGAGTGAACGGACTTCTCCTTCCAAGAAAGAAATAAAAGGGAAATAGTTCATCTTTGCAGACTGACCCCGCCGGACAACCTGGCGGACTTGCCCGAGGCGACTGACTTACAGACAGGGTAGAAAACCCGTATTTTCTCTTAAATGGATTTTCCGTTCATAAGAAGGAGATCAGAACGATCTTAGTTTAGAAAACCCGTATTTTTGGCCTAAAGACTGATTCCACTCATAAGAGCTCGTTCAAAAGTAGAATCGTTTAGGAAACCACCCGTTACTGCATTCATTAAGAGTGAAAGCTGAAAGTCTCTTTCTAGTATTAAGATGGAAAGCCCGCCAAAGACTTCTAGGTAAGGAAAGGGAGGAAAGTGAGTAACTAGGGCTTACGCGGAAACTAAAATCTACGATCGTTTGGCTGGATCAATTATTCGTTTTTTGAACGCTTCAGTTTAGTGTCACCATACTAAAAGCATCGAAAAGGCGGTTTTTCAGCATTCAAATAAGCCAATTAATCGACCTTGAATGTGACGTGGATACGGTTGAGATTCATTCATAGGCTTTAATGAAGCTGGTCAAGTTGAAGGGGAATAACTTCCCAGTCCGTCCTTGGGGACGGAAGCCCCCGCATCACACGTCCCGGCGATAGGCAGAGACCAAGATTTTACCATCAGCTAGAAGGTTTTAGTACCTTTGTTAGCCGGGCCCATGGTTTATATTAATATTATCTCCACAAGTCTTTCTTATAGGCTATCCTAGTACAAGCGTCCTGGCGTCGGGCCTAAGTGAGCTTGTTTCATACAGCACGTGCCGTTCCTACCGGCTCTGTGACGTTAACCTAAAGCTCTAGTTCTCACTTCGCGCAGCTCCGTTCACTCCCTATGGGGATTCTTCTTTCATACGTAGTCTTTCAAACTTGATTCAATGGTGTAACCTTCTGCGCCGCTAGCGCTACTACTACTACTTTACTACTTTGAAAGCCCGCCCCTGCTTAGTGTCCGTGAATGAGGGAGGAAGGAATTTCTGCTTTCTGACTCTCTGTTCAAGGAGACAACACACCGGATTTGCCGAAAGAAGGTTGAAGAGTGAAAGCACTCTACGATTAAGATTTAGCTATAAGTTAACCAGTCATGAGCTAATATCACAGCTCCAATCAAAGCAGTTCGTCCCCCTTCTCAAGTTCCGGAGGGTGGCTCTTCACTTGGTGTTCACTATTCTTTGGTATTGGCACTCACAATGGCACCGACTTTCACTTCGACTTAGTCCTCCGCTCGTGAATCTGGCTATCTCAAGATATCCGGATTCCTTTCTGATGCGCCTTATGTTTCCAAAAGGTAAGACTTTCCCCTTCCAGGGTGACCCCATTTGCCCGAGCCCTAATCGAGGAATGGCAATATCGTTTCGGCCTGGCCTTGTATCTTCTCTCTGAAGGCTGTTCCTATTCATATTCAAATCTGTTAGATAGCTTCTATCTTCCAGTTTCTATCTTTGGTTCTCGAGGTTATCAAGTTTCAATCCAGATGGTTTGGATTGTATTTAACCCTCGCGATAATAGCTATATGGGTAAATTGCTTGACGATCTATCCAAAAGGAGCCGCGTCCATGCGGTTTTCCCACAGGAATAAGGCCCATTAAGATGTATAGGTGCGGTAACGTACATTATATATGAGATTATGCAAAGTGGGTCGCCAGAGGAGGGAGATAATATTGCCTTAGAGCTCACTAAGGGACTATCCTTTATGCATAAAGGAATCAATTCTTATAGTAGTATCGGTCTCGTTCTTGGCCTCGACCCCAGCAGGGCTTCAATCTGGATCTCGATCTATGTCTTGGCCTTGCAGCCAAACCGTTAGCCTGTCTGTCCTCGTCCCACTCCATGGATAGACATCAGTTCCATTCACCGGATTCCGTTTTTCCCTTTTGTTTGCGCCCTACTGCGGCTTTGCTACTGTGCTGCTTTCTTCGGTTTCGGTTGCGGTGAAGGTGCTTATAACGTTCGTCGGCAGCTAAATCCTACTTCTACTTTGGAAGGACGTTCTGTGCATGCATGCCATGCTGGATTTCATAAATCTCTTATAAGAGCTCCCATCCATTTCAAGGCCGATTTGGGAACGCTTTACTTTATAAATAGTAGAAATGCGATGAAACAATACTGGTTGGACTAAGATGCAACTTACCGAGGAAGGCTAGTCAGAAGGACCAACGACTACTTACTTTTACAAAACCAGTGAGGACTGAGGGCGAACCCCGATTCTCGATTCGCGGACTCGTCCTGACTTTAGGGAAGGGAATGAAGGAAGTTATTCCCTAATTTCCCAAAATAGTAGTTACCAAGTAAGAAGTTCAAACCAAGGAAGGAGGGTGTATTAGGGACTTGCTATAGCTCTTGACGGAGCTAACAAATGGGTACTTGTTGCTTATCCTAACCCTTCGGCGCTTAGCAGCAGCAAAAATCAAAGGAAGATAACCCGGCAAAGCAGACTAAAGACAAGGGAAAAAGAGGAGTAACCATAGGACGATATCGCGATAGGAAGGGACGATGTTCCAACAAGCTGGCTTAACGCACGATAAAAGGATATAACGTAAGCGCTAAAGGAAAGAAGGCAGATAAAGACAAAAAGGAAAGGCTACTTGCTGTAACCTTATGACTAGGGATTACCTAATCATTACTTGACTCCTCAGTGCAAGATACCTTTTCTATTTGTCCTAAAAAGGCGCTACCGCCGACTTCGCCTCTGTGAAACTCACTGTTGACACCCCTAGGGTCGAGTAAAGAACGGCACCTCCTGTTTTGAAGCAGTTAACGTTATGGCGCTCCCGCCCTTGTCCAGTAACCATTCTGAGGGGGGAGCAAGATAAGATCATCAACTCATAAGTCCTTATAGGAGGTAGAGAGCATACCATATTATCTTTCTTTGCGAATATGTTAATCTGTGAAGCCAACAAGCCCTCTATACTTCACAGCATACATCAAGGATGTTCCGGTTCCCAGAGTTCAGATTGACCCTGGAGCATCTCTTAATCTCATCACTCTTCCTGCTTTAGAGGAACTTGGGATTTCTCCAAGCAAGCTAGCTCACACTGGAGTATCTATATTTGGATATGACGGAGGAAAGACCTGTGGGCAAGATCAGGATCAGATTGCAAATCGGTGATCTAACTTCGGAAGCGACATTCTACGCTATCCGAAGACGAGCATGCTACAACCTTCTTCTAGGCGGACCACGGATTCATATCATGTGGTCCCATCTACTCTTCATCAGTGCTTCAAGTATGTAGATACAGACAATAAAGTACGTCGCGTGTTCGCAGACAAGAAGCCGGCAGCGAGATCTACTATGCAGACTCAAAGCTATATGTAGATGCCGAGACAGAAAAGGAAGAACCTATCTCTCTCGCCGAGACAGACTCGCCCCCCCTATCGTCTAAGGCTTTGGCAGCGGGAAGAAAGAAACTCGAAAAAAGCCGGCTCCAGCTACCTTTAGCGGCTGTGGGGATCGCTACCTGTGATCTCAGTCGGTTCGGCTGCGACTGAGCCGTCTCTTCAACTTCTTTAACCGCGGACTCCGGAACACATTCGGTAGGCTGTGTCCCTTCGACACTCTGTTCAGCAGCCTTTTCTGGATTACCAGCCGACTCAGAACCAACTTCTGATCTTTCTAGTTCCTGCCTAACAGAATCGGTGACTCCTTATATGTAGGATAGATCTCTGTGTCTAACGACTTTGCCCCGTGGGCCCTGCACTAGTAGGAATCAGACTAGGAAGAAGAACCAACAGCAGCTTTTCTTTACACATGGGTAGGCTGGAGAAAGCCCCTATCTGTAAATCCAAGCCATCTTTCTTCCTTATCATCCGGGAACTCCACGAAGACGAGACTCATAGCAGCAGGAGTTGATCTTTACACAGCGGTAGTAGCTACCCTTAGACCGGAAGACGTCACTCCAGCGGGAACTGCAAAAGAATAGCATGCGCTCGAACAACAGGGATCAATTCATTCAGCAGACCAAGAAGATGAATGAAGAAGATTTGCAATCACATCTGCTCAAGGAACTGTTCTTCTTGAACTCGGTAAAGCAGTTGATGCTTACTTGATTGCTGGTGATTATTACTTTCTTGCAGTTGAGTATGACTTGATTGCGGGTATTGGCCTCAACCTACTAATAGGAATGTGACTGTCCTCTTTTTTTATTTCGAAAATGGGCGTGAAAACATCTGTCTCCCCTCCTTGATTTTTTTCTGATTCTCTCTTCTAATCTCTTGAGGCTTTGTAGCTTATAGATACACTCCGCTTCTTTCTCTATCCATAGTCTGATCATAAGTATCTCCGCTTTTTCTTTTATTTCATCCGACTGCCACTCTTCTCTGACTTCACTGATGTGATTGCTCCTCACTTACTAGCATACGATCAATTCTCTCCAGAATTCTATCTCTAGATTTGTCCAGGCGAAGAATCCACTTGATGTAGACCAGAAACAAGCAGGCCTGTTGGAACCCCTACCAATCCCAGGGAGACCCTGGGAAAGCATTTCCATGGACTTTATCTCGGCCTTGCCTAAAGTGGATGGATTTGGGTCAATCATGGTGGTAGTAGACAGGTTCTCCAAGTACGCCACGTTCATAGCAGCCCCGACAGATTGCACGGCTGAAGAGGCAGCAAAGCTTTTCCTAAAGAACGTCATCTGGGGGATTCCACGGAACATCATCAGTGAGCGGTTCACAGGACGATTTTGGACAAAAGTCTTTTGGGTTCGGAACTACACTTCTCCACCAGTTTCCACCCACAAACGGATGGGCAGACGGTAACGCCCTATTGGAATTGGAAGAATACCTAAGACACTTCGTAAGTGCTAACCAGGGTACATTTGTTGGATGTAGCCCAGTTCTGTTACAACTTGCAGCACAGCGAGGCGACGCATCACAGCCCCTTCGAGTTGGTCACGGGACAGCAACCCCTTACGCCTCACACTTTAGCTCGTATCCCCACTGGTCGAAGCCCGGCCGCCTACAAGTTCGCCAAGAATTTCAAAGAGCGTATTCGCCTTTTTAAGCGAGCCATCCGGTTTTGACTGAACAAGTGGATTTTATTCCTGTGTCTTCTGCCTTCCCAGGAAGGGAGGATTTTTTCAAAGCCGCCTTGATGAATCGAGAAAGAAACCTTCTCCAAGTCAAAAGTCACCCTCTTCCGCATTTTCTAGCTCGTATGACTAGCTTACTGACTTGACTTACGTAACTGACTTCAGGTTTAGTTTCCCGAAAGCAAACATTCCATTTTACCAAAGCCGGAAAGTCGGGATTTCTCTCTAAGCTGCCTTCCCGTAACTTTATCCAAGCTTCAAGTGCTAACCGCAAGACCTGCTTCCCGTAACTGGCCTGACTGAAACTAGAAGTCAACTGCGACTTGAAAAGAGTACCTCAACTGCTTGAACTACATAAGCTTCAAAGCCTGTAGCTTTGCTTGGTTGTTAACCAAAAATTGTTGGTATTCACACTTGGTCTCCCAAGTCTGATTATGGCCTTGTCCTAAGTTATACCAAAACACAAGAATATATACGCAATCAAAAGACTTCAATCTCTGCCGGTATACCTGGACCAAAACGTCTATCTCGAGCCACCAGGATAGCCCTCCACATATCCTGTTCCTCCCTTGAGTGGTAACTCTTTGCTAACCTGAGCAGCCTGAACCAATTTGCTCCAAAGACTCTGTCATTGAAAGGAGTCCATTCACTCCCTTCTCTTTTCCTCTGGAAATCCGCCAAATAATAAAAAGATTGCTCGAACGTTTGTGTCGGGGGATGCTGACCAGAGGCGTAGACATGACCATAAGAGTCAAAGCGATTGTTTGCCTAAGGGGTCAGAGGTTCTCGAGCGGCTTTCTCAGGGAAATATGCCTGAGCCCAAAGTTGCACTAGCCAAAGGGGACCACAACCATTGGCGCTGAATTGAGTTTCTATGCCCATCTATAAGCAAGCTATAAGCAAGGCCTAATAAGAAAGGGGCAAGGGCCACTGGACAGTCTGCTGCGAATAAAGTTTCGGCAACAGGAATGAAGCTTTTTTGCACCTGGTTGCATACGAGGAATTTGCACACCCAGTAGAGATAGAAAGAAATTTCCTCCTGGGGATTCATTTCCTCTGTGGACCTTTTCTCTTGTTTTATGAATCTGCTATAAGCAGTTGGGCCAGGCCATTGATAGATGTTCTTTACGTGGGGAGGATAAGTTTCAAGTGCAGATACTTCATTTCCAATGGGTGAGAAATTCGTTATTGAGACGACATCATCCATAGTGATGCTAACCATCCCCTCAGGCAGCATGAAAGCATTGCTGCTCTTATTCAAAAAAAAAAGAAGAGCAGACATTAAAGGATAATCGAATGATATGTTACAAGTAGAAAGCCGAATGGCTTCCAAAATTATTAGTTTTTCCCATTTAGGTTTTCATTTAGGTTCCAACCTATCTACCTAATCAATGAATTCTGCGTCTGGCCGATACCATCCCCGAGTGGGATTGGGGTTTTTGTACCAAGTGCCCCAAGAAGTGAGTAGAGAATGGTTACCTGCTAGGGGGCCTAGGGTTGTTTATTGGTAAACTTCACTTAGTTCCTCGGCTAACCCTTTCATTCCCGAATTGAAATAGGGCCCCAATTTATACAGACGATCAACTGATTCTGGATCCTTCGAGGATGTAAATGAGGGCACGTAACGATGCTGGAGTTGACGGTGTACCGTGTCAACACGATCAACCAACTCTTGAATTGTGCGGCAATCATCTTTGTAGATCGATTCAATCGGGGAGTCGATAAGCAAATTCCTGTGGATGTCTATTTGCCGGGCTGCCCACCTAAACAAGAGGAAGTTTTAGATGCTATAACGAAACTTCGTAAGAAGGTATCTCGAGAAATCTATGAAGAGGGTCCCAACATAAAGTTCGATGTTTTACTACCCATAAAAACCATCATGTTGGACGCAGTACTCATACTGGAAATTACGATCAAGGATGACTCTATCAATCGCCATCTACTTCAAAGATACCTTCTGAAGCATTTTTCAAATACCAGAGTTCAGTCTCTTCCCACGAATTAGTGAATCAGGCAGGGGATGTTTTTGTGCGGAATAAGAAACAGCGGGTCAATCCTCATAAATTTCATCGTAAATGTTAAATACTAATACAAATAAAAATGTGGGACGTGAAGGAATGCTGGTCGTTCATCTGCTTGGCTAGTCAAGCATGAGCTAGTTCATAGATCTTTTGGCTTCGATTACAAAGGAAGATTGACTTGACAGATAAAGCCCGAGAATGGGTACTCCATTGCTCTCATTTCATATGTATATGGTTACAATTATCTACGTTCCCAGTGTGCCTATGATGTAGCACCAGGCGGATTGTTAGCTAGTGTGTATCATCTTACGAGAATACAGTATGGTGTGGATCGACCGGAATAGGTATGCAAATAAGTCTTTGCCAAAGGGAGGAATCGAATCCTAGAATCCCGTCTGTTTTCTGGATTTTGAAAAGTGAAGATTTTCAAGAACGGGAATCTCTTATGAATTTAATCCACGCCTGAAACCTATCTTGATGCCCGAAAGTTGGATCGGTTGGCCCCCCAGGAGAATCTATTGCCCCCAATTTCTATGAAATAAAGGATGCTCATTGAATGAATCTTAACTTATACGACTCCAGATATTCTATAAGATTATTACGTTCTGTTTTCGATGAAACAGAGTCACTGGACTCTCATTCCTATTCTATTCTGGAAGAAAAAAGGGCTTCATATATATTCCTAAATCTGGAAGATTTCATATCTATTTGGGATGAGCAGAACCGATAGGATGAATCAAAAGAGTTCCGAGCTTACCTGATGGATAGGCCTTTGTACCGCGCACATCACTTAGATGGGCCCCGGAAAGCAACGTAGGAAAGAGCGAGATTTGTGTGAAAATAGGGGATTAATAAATGAAAAGGAATCCGATTAGATTAGATTTGTACTGGATCTGAAATGAATCCTGTCTATTCCTATCCTTAAACCCCTCTAGACTAGACTTCTGGGTCTTTCAGCCAATTCAGGGATATGTATGGAGTATTCTTCTTTTTGAGCGAGAGGAAGGAGCATTGTTTTGAGGGAGGGAAAGCGTGGTTTTCTATTAGACAGAAGTGGCTGGCCCGCAGTCTCCTTCTCATGTACAAATCTACCCGTAGCATAGACTTGATCGATCACCACATTTCTATCCATTAAGTAGGTTTTTCCTTTGCAATCATGAAATTTGAAATCCGAGAAGAATAAGGTAGGACTTTGAGGGCTGACTTTGTAGGGCTGAACAAGGAGATAGCACAACCTTGCCCGGTCTTCACACCCGTCCATTTATTTATGAATGAATCGTATGGATTGGATTGATACGTCTGCCTTACCAATTCGGCGGATGCTCGGATTTTCTCATTCGAATAGAAAAGGGGTTCCAAACCTCGATTCCCTTATGTAGGGCGAAGTTGCTGTAATGGAAGCTGGTGCCCTACCCTGCTGGCTCGCAGCCATTCATTCTGTTGTTTCGCTACGTCTTTCTTCCATGAGAGTGTAGCTTTTAATGGCTTTGACCTTTAACCAATTCCCACTCTTCCAACTCACCTTCGATAGACCTTATTGCTTGAAGCGGGTCGAATGCAGTTGATTGTTTTCTTCTTAGCGGTGTATTAAGACGATTGTTTCAATCATTGAGTGATTGGTTGTGGGGGGTGCACGATCGAATCTTTGATCTTCCCCGAAGCCTTTACTGCTATCTAAAGTAGCTTGATATTGGTTCGAATCCAATTCGTGAGATGGCAGTGATCTTTAGCCGATCATGGCCATAATGTGCTGTTTTCTTCGGATTCATTAGAACCTTCTTTTTCAGAGCAAGACTCCCCAGGAAAGATAGTGTTTAAATAGTTCCGAGTCAGCGGTTCAAGGCTACACCGCTTTTGCGTAAATTCCTTCCCTCTTTCGCCCAGTTCCTCGAGAATCTAAAGAATCGTTTGACTTTGAATGCCGAAACCCCTCACTTTGAAAGCAAGGAAGAAAGGAGCTTTTCACTCGCGAAAGAAGTCACCACTCGGGCAAGAGCACGGCCGGCTCCCTGGTAAGATGAAGGGTCTTCCCCAGAAGGGGAGATTAGTACTGGAAGGTGAAGATGAAGGAAGGGCTGAAACAAAGTAAAAACCATTCATTTCCGTAAAGAAAGACGAGCAATCCGCGGGAATAGCAAATGTAGCCCCTATCTCTTAAAAAGAAGAGGATAGATAGGTCCACGAGTTGAGACAGAGAAGTTCTGACTAATCAAGTAGGAGTTTACCCACGAGAGTCAGAGGCAGTCTCAGCACCGAAGAAAGCAGTGAAGTGCCCTCGATTAGCCCTCGTCTCGGATCGTATATTCATAGGGTGTAAAGTCAGAATAGTTTGCTAGTGAAGGTTAGCCAAATGGCTTTGAAACCGTTAGCTTGGATATGGATATGCTCCAGGCAGAGAGTCTCCTGCTCAAGGAAGACTGGGCGAGCGAGATAGTGAGGTAACAACGAGCTATGGCAGTTTGAAGACTAACTTACTGAAGAAACATTAGCCCACAAGCATCAACAATTCCATCAGTTCTTCTTGGTGGATGACATTCCATCCTTTTAACTACGCCTTACTAGTCCTCCGGTAAATAGGCTATATTGAAAAGAGACTATCAGACTATTCTCCTATCGGCTAATAGTCTTGCTGCATCATAGCTCTACTCTAACTCTAAGAAGACAATCCGACGATTTAGCGGATCGGGGAATCATCTGAGCGGCAAGGGAGGAGTTCAAGTCTGCTTAGTATTTTCGGGGTGATTAAATTCACTTCTTCAACTGCTAAGAAGAATAGCTTTTCTTCCTATATTCCTAGTAGGACACTTGGTAGGACCAATGCCTTTGCCTTTTGGTTATGGAGTCTTTCCTTCCTTCCAAGCCGCTTTCAAAGCAGTAGGCAGTCTCTTCTTTCTTCTTATATGGTAGCCAGTCTTTTTTAGAATGGTTGAATAGAGCCTCCCTTCTGTCTCCCAGTCTGTCTTATAAGAAGATAGTAGTAAGTCAGTTGTAGGTTTACGAATGGCTTCTTTGAGACTTTCTTCTCTTTGCTAGAATCGCTTCTTCTCTTTGAAAGAATGCGCTGTGATCTTTTCAAGTTCATCCTAGCTATCATCTCAATCATTCTTCATTCACTTCGAGCCCTCGGGTAGTTTTCTCATCCAGGAGAGTAGTCTTAGAGGCGGTCTCCTCCCTGTCCTTCTTAGATGGTATCCTCTCTGTCCTTCCCCTTTCCCGGACTCGAGAACCCCTGAAGCGCACTGGAAGCATCTCAAGGAAAAGAGAGAAGTCAAATATCGTAGGCTTTAGATAAGATTCCCTAGTAGATAGCTAAGCTAAGAGAGTGCTCCGGAAGAGCTAATATTCCAAATTCTTTCCCTTTCTTTCACCGAGGAGGCTAACTAGATAGATGGTGGGTCTAAGGAAGAGAAGAATATGAGCTATATTTTCATCCCCTTTCAGTTCCTTTCCTTATCCTTAGAACAGTAGGGTTTGAAGCTGGCAAAGTCAATCAATCCAGCAGTCAAAGGGGCAAGTGCAGTCACTCAACCAACGCCTTTCAAGCAATATCTTAAGTAGGGGTAGGGCTCTTAGGCAGCAATAGAAATGACTCTGACAACCTGTCTCAATCTTTACCTCTCCAGGATCAAGAAAGACCTCTTCTTCTAATTAAGATGTTTTATCTCTGGGGAGTTTTCAAGCCAATCTATAAGTCTCTTTCCTTTAAAGCCTTGAAGTTCAAATTGTACTTTCAAGTGAAGCAAGTATAATTTCTAGTCAAGCATCAGAGTCAGGGTCAGCCCTGTCAGCCAAGATGGATGTCTTTCTTTCTCCTAGAGAATATGCTTTCCCCATATCTTTTTTAGTGTGTGTGTCTCTAGTAGCTGGCCTAGTGGCTATCCTCTTTCCTGCAGTCCTAAGCTCAGTCCCTGTCCTTATGTATGGGCTTCTAATCTAAGGTACCTCCGTCCCTGGAGATATGAGTTTACAAGTGTTGGATTCTGAAACAATAGCATTCTATACTTCTCTGTCTATCGCTCTCACTATTATCTTAATCTGAATGTCTAGGAGCAGGAATTGAATTGTGCTTTCAATAGGCTCAATGTCTGGTCTAACTGATGTTCCCAAACACTTCAGCAAGAGACATCATTTTTTGATCTTCTTCTTTCTTGTTGATGTAGCAGAGTATCTAAAGGGGTATCTAATTGGAATGCTAAGGTCAGGCCTTGTGTAAACCTATCCTAATCCCAGTCCAGCGGTCTCTGTCCCTGTCCCTTAGGCAAGCGCAGGAAGCACTCTTTCAAATGGGAAAGAAAGATGGAGTGTACTATCACCTGGACTAAGGTTATCCTATTTCCTTTGCAGATTAAGCAGGCACTTTTTTCTTTTCACTTGAAGGATAAGTTTTTCAACACCCCACCTACTTACTTTTCCAGCCAGAAAGGGGACTAGTCTCTTAGTTAGCCAGTCAAGGTGTCAAACGAGCAAAGCAAGGGCTAGGTCAAGGTCAAAGAGAAAAAGGGTAAAGGGTTCTTTCTCGTAAAGCACTCTTGCTATCATTCCTCGCCTTACTACCAAGCGTAATAGCTAAAGAGCTAAGAGTGCTAGTGTGATTCCGTATAACAAGAGTGTCATTCCGTCTAGCGATAGTGGGCCAGTAGTACCCGTATGTATCTATTGTACCAGTAGTTGCGATTTTCATTCATAATTTAATCGAGTATATCCTATGCATTTCCAGTTCTTTTCTTTCTCCCTTTACGCGAGTTGAAGTTTATTTAAGTTGAAGATTTCCCCTGCTGTGCTTTCTTCTTCATTCTCGATTCAAGTGAGGCCTGTTCCAAGGTCTTCCCCCTTCAGTTTATTTTCCCATTGGATTAGTCTATTTAAAACCATTCCTACCAAAGAAAACAACTATGACTATTTATTCGACTGCACCGCAGCAAAGGTAGTCGTCTTACTCACTGCCAGAAACGACTTAACAAGGCATTCTCACGAGAAGGAAAGACCAGGACAGGATTGAGGTTCCTGGAAGCGGGTATTCAAAGTGAACTATTAGGATTGGAGCCTTGCATTCGCTAGAATTGACCTTACATTCTTTTGATGGAAAGCGGGCTGAAGCCCTTTATTTATGGCGGATTTACCTGATATTCAACCATATTGAAGTACTATAAACATCCATCCGGAATAGACCTTAGTCTTGATCCCCTATGCTCTTGCCTTAGTGACATCCGGGTCAGGTTATGTGGGATCAGGTTTAGTGGGAATTGGATAAACCGAAGCAATTGCAGAGTTTCAAAGAGCTCGAGTTGCAGACGATTCCCCGCTCGGATAAAAGACACAACGTCCAAAGAAGCTCCCTCAGTAAAGGAATGAACCCGAGGAACCAGATCGAAGGGATATGAACTTGGGTATTCGACCGAAGAGAGAGGGAGAGCAAGAAAGAAGGCTATACCTTAGACTGCTGAAAGGCTTATCAAGGAAATCTTTCTTCCACGTGTTCTCTAATGTCATTTCACTGCGAACTTCAATTCAAGCTGAAAGCCAGGATCGAAGAAAGATGCTCGACCCTGGGAAGATGTCAATTTCAATTTCAGTAGATTCGTAGCAAAGAAAGATTCAGAGAGTTGAGTTGGCATGAGTCCCGAGGCTTAACGATTTAGAAGATAGGGTTCGGTGGCGAACTCACCTCTTGCTCCAGGGTCGAAGGGTACTCCACTACCGGGAATTGTCACTTTCTACTAATAATAGGGGTTGGAACACAGGTCATAAACTAAAGCAGGAAAGACAACCTCCTATGTAACGTACTCCTTGGCTACCTCGAAATTGAAGCATAGAAATTTTTCAGGAAAGCAAATACTAAATCTAGAAAGATTTGCATCCACTGGAATAGCATTCTGAAAAGCGGGTTCACTATTAGAAAAAGAAGGTCTACGATCAGGAATTAGGTGCATTTTGACTGTGGCAACTGAAAGACAGGAAAAGGGCAAAGGTGTGTGGGAGAAAGAATTCTCTGAAGCGAAGTGGGTGCACCGGGAACCTCATAGATAGTAATAAGGATAGCGCAGAGTTGAGGTCAAAATGGTATCGCCACAAAGCCTTGATCCCAGCTGCCTCGCTAGCGAAGGATCTTCCAATTATATTAATAAAGAAGTTGTGGACTATACGGCCCAAGCCGAGCTATCAAGTAAAGTTTTGGATTTATTCCTATGCCGGTAGACGGTCCTACCTTTCTACCCTGAGTGAGCTTCTTTCTTCAAGTCAACCAGGGCTAAGTTCTACCTTAACTTAAGTGCGCTTGTAGCTCGATAAGGGAGGATGCTCCCCCGTCCCTCGATTCCTTCTTTTTTTTATTAAGTACAGGGCTAAGGTCGGCCCCTCCTATTAGCTATTAGTATTAGCTCTGCACTGTCTGCGTCTGGAGTACGAGCTCCTAGGACTCAAGCAAGAGAAGATAAAAAAGAAAAAGAAACCTATGCTTAACACACCCAAGCTCCGGCGCAGGCTCAGGAGCCGGAGGTTGGTTGAGATCTAGCTCCGGTTCAGGGGGGAGGTTAAGATCGAGAACCGGGCGTCTCCCCCTTCAAAACTATGGGATGTGTTGGCAATTCGTATGTGATGCCCGACCGACCTGCCTATCTCGAACGTGCTACGAGATTAACAATCCATCTCTAAGGCAATCTTTAAGGCGGAGAAACAGGAGTTTAGCTAGCCTGATAGTTAAAGTTCTCCGTGGCTTAAACAGCTTTTATTTTAGTGGGGATCCTCAAGGGTAGAGCACTGCACAGCTTAAACAGTTCATTTTTTACTAGGTAGGGGCTCATTTGAGAGGCTAGGGTCAAACCATGCCTATAAAAGTTGTAAACCCTGGGCCCTTTAAAGCGCTGGCTCAATATAGTCTAGGTGAAATCCCTATTTGCCTCCAAGTAAAGTTCCTCACTCAAATCCTTACGCCGAAGAAAAAAAGCACTTTTGGATGTAAAGACCCGCTGCCTGTTCACTTGACTACTCGCTTGGTGACTAACCTACCAAACCTACCCAATCGTACGCAGCTCCTTCGTCCCTTTCGTCTGTTTCAACCCATCTGTGAAGTTAGTGGATAAGGAATTTGATTCCTTGTTCGGGTAGCGATGCTTTCCCTTAGCTCATCTTATTCATTCTTGATTGCTCGTAAGCGAGGGGTTGACGATAGCTTGATCAGCGGCCTAAACAACGGGTTTCCTTCTTTCCACTAGGAGTCAAAAGACTGAGATTCGGCAACTAATGGCTTTCTTCGTCCTTCAATTCATCAAGAGTCGTAGTCGCGCTTTGGGATTGAATTTGAGTACCGTCTCCTCGCTGAGTCCCGTCTGCGCTGTTCTAAGAAGACGTTTCTGCCTTTGGCTTTCTTCTATTCCGGATACACGCTTTCTGCCTCCTAGTTCACTATGGATTGAGCCCTCCTATGAGACGATATCTGGATCTGGCCCTTCCCGTATCAGCTTGTACTGCTTTCTCTTTCGCAATGGACAGAGATTGGACTATTGAATGAGTTGCCGGAGACGGAGCCGATTTGCGATATAGTCGAAAAGAGCCCCCTCCTTTTCAGTGAATTCCAAGGGCTTCTTTGAAAGCTTCTTCTTTGCCCGAGGGCCTCAAACAAGTGATCCAATTCGTTTGAGGAGTAGTGCCCTCAACGGAAGCGCTTGCTACTGGTTGAGTAGTAGCAGGAAGGACAGGAGTAGACTCGGTAGTAGAAGCAGGGTCTTTGATCATCCGTCGATCTAGTTCAAATGGGATTCCTGACTTGAGGTTGTTCGATCGCTCAACGTCGCTTCCCCGTGGGAGTCAGAGTACGTTCTAACGCCCTACGAAGACAGGATCGAGAAATGAATAAGAATTGCTAAGAAGGTCCTAAACCTAGCGACGATTCAAACGAATTTGATCAAGGTCTCACCCCCCCGTCGAGGGCTATGGAGTCACTTTCACTTTAGTTAGGGCTATTCCTTTGAAACCAAGAGCCGCCCAATCGATGAAGACTCGAACCGAACTCGCCCTGGGCACAGGGACGCGAGAACCTGACGGAACGGAACCATAAAGCTAGGGGAACGATAGAAAGCTCTGACAAAGCCATGAACCGGAAATCTTCCTATAATAGAAATGGGTCGAATCCCTGTAACCGAAGCCTCTCCCTCTCTATTCCCTATCCGAGCCGACGATAGCCTAATCCCATAACCCTTCAAGAACCCGATAGTAAGCATGTGTTGGCGAGTCAACCGATTTTAAGTCTTCTGAATGAGATCCGAGCTAACCAAAGCAATCGAATTTCCATCTTTTTGCAGGCTAACGGGCGTTTCGTCGTTCCTGAACCGGCAAGGGAAGCTACTGGCAACCCATCACCTTCCTTTAGTCAAACAAGTCAATGGGAAAAATACCCCCAGCATCTCAAGTTCTTAGGCGAGGTCAGTCCAGTTACGGGTTACAGGTAAGCTCATGAATGCCTTAGCTAAACTTGAGTTCCTACCTATTGAAAACTTTCAAGTGAGTGAAGTTAGATGAGGAGCCGGATCCACATAGAGCTCACCCGGACTGACTTTCCCGATAGCGGAATCGATAGATGTTCCCACGGAGCGCTAACTAGCAACCTTTATTCCTGCTTTTACGTCTTGCCTTTGCTACTTGAGAGAATGCCTTGGACCGAGACCGAAAGCAGCTGACTTGCTTGTTATGCCTTTTCCGTTAGCTACTTAGAATGAACCACACAGAAGCGATTTCGAACATTGCTATACGACATGATTTGCTCCAGTATTGGTTTGTCGTGGTATCCGGCCTTAAGAGAGATATTTCATCCCCTCGGCTTGCATTCCCCTTCAAGCATTCTGATTCATGTGGACCGATGCCCATAGCCAGAGAACAATTAAAAGAAATCGATGAATGTGTCCAGACCAAGCAAGGAATAAGCGCTAGCAGATGAGATTGGACCTATAGACTAGGCACCAAAGGAAGAAGCAGGCAAGACACTGAAGTTGGACAATATAGGGTCTCCAAAGCCCATTTAGAGCATTTGAATTGGAACCTTCTCGTACAAAGACCCTTAACTCGCAAGACCAGAGGAAGAAAAAGACTTAGACTTAACCCGGGGAAGAAAGACTGGCGACAAAGACCCGAGACTCGCTACCTTCGATTAACCCGTCGCTACTTCCGACTGCCCCCCTTCTCGACGCCGACTCCCGATTCTAGCCTCAGGAGAAGTGGGGGAAGGAGAGGATCTCACGACATCTATTACGGCATTTACCAAACCAATTGCAATTAAGTCATTCGAACCTACTTTCGGAAAATCATCAGCAATGGATGAGCCGGCAGCATGCAAGCTCAAGCTCAAGGGGAAAAAGCGGGGTTTCAAACCTCATACCAAGAGAAAGATTCCAAACAAGTACAAAGAAGACAGCGAAAGAAGTGGATTTCGAACCAGCATACGCAAAGCAAAGAGCGGAAAGGTGCTTTGTACCTCACTTCGCTAAGCAGCGAGAATTGTACTGAAGCTCTCTTTCCAACGCCCGCCGATCGTACTACTTCATTCTTAGTGTGCTGACCAGATACCCCACCAATAATGAGCTAAGAGCCATAGCAAGAGATATAGCGTTGGCTTCCGGCTTAGTGAGCTCATAAACTGGCGAATCAATTCATTTGAAAGAGAAAGTCGGGTCTAGCTGATTCCCGAGTTGACCAATGATAGATGATAGATAGGTAGGAATGGCAGGACCTAAACGAGCTAGGCTTCGTTAGCCAGTTCTCCTTTTATAAGCTATTCTTAATGTCGCTCGGGCTCCCCTCGATCCGGTGATAGAGGGGGATCCCATCGCTCTTGGAACAGATGATATAAGATCTTACTAAAAGAAGTATTCAAATGAAATATACAGATATACTCTATACCAGTATACAGCAATAACAATGTAAGCCAATTAGCAAAGATCAAGCGAACTCACTCAACCGTACTACACCAAAGACTTAACATACCTATAAAAGACCAAGCAAGAAGAATGTTCGCCTACCCGGACTTGCCGTCATGTTCACTGCTACTGACATATGATACATCGCTAGCCATCCGTTTTCTCTCATTCAAGCCTGGCAAACAACTCTTTTGTCTTAAAAAAAGTGGGCTACGAAACGATATCTACAGTAAGACACGAGCGGCGATCCCTATCCTTCGCTTTATCGGGCGCGTGAGAGAACGAACGAGAGCATTAAGCCAATAAGCCGGTCCATCCCAAGGGCCAGCAGTCTCCGTGACGGAAAAAGCGGCATCGTTGACTCCAGAGAAGTAAGCGAAGGACCGTCGGTAAGCAGCTCCGGTATCGGCAGCATTCGCGGTCTCGGTAGTATTCGCAGTATTAGTCTCAGTAGCATTTCTTATGGCAGCGGCAGAAGCACTGACTCTATAAGTGAGCATCTCGGGTGTGAAGGCACGGCATCGGCAGCGGTAGTATGATTCTATCCGTTCGAGTCTAGGTCTACCGGTGGGTCGTCCTCTGAGTAACTCTCGCAAACAAAGAAAAAAAGAGATGGAATTCATTCAAGCCAGCAAAGGACTAAGGTAGGAGACGAGAAAGGGAAAGAGAAGGGGCCGTCGTTGGTGCGTAACAGAGCTTTCCTATCGACGATCTTTCTCGGTGCATAAGCGAGGCTTAGCGGTCGAAGTACCGCATAAGCAAGAAAGCCAATAGACCTTGAATAGCCAGCCTGTACGAAAGGACTTTTGAAGAGGATTTTACTATTGTTTAAAATCCATATATAAATCTTGTACGCAAGTTGGCACAGCGCTTTCGCTTTAAATCAATCTCGCTCATCTGGTCTGCCCGGTCAAATCAGCTCTCCTGCCTGTGTATCCCATGCCCGGTGCCGTTGATCCGTCTGATGGGAGAGATCCACCAATTCCTTTATTTCAATATGTTGTATCCTCTCCAGAGGTGGAGTTCCCTTTATTCAATAGATCATTTCCTGCCCGGAGTGAAGGTCATCTGTCTGGTCTATATGGGATTTCGTTTATATGGTTACATTGAATTAGCCAAAACAGGAGTGTATAGCCTTTATTTGATTGATGGGTCGGGGTACTACGCTTCTTGACACATGTCATGCTGGATTTGAAGGAATAGAAATTCAAGTTGAATTCCACTATTCTAGAGAAGAAGAATATCACATATGAAATAACAAATATACGAAGATAGTAAATATGCCAGAAAGTCAACCATGAGCAGGTGCAGGAGCAGTGAACGCTTGGCGGGAGTTCCAACATAGGAGGGCACCCGGAGGTTTTTATTCCTCTACTTTATTCAATGTAATTCCTTCATGTAAATAGACTTCTCCTGTCAACAAACAAGAAAACGGATACCGCGCAAGGGCTTTCGCGTTAGGTTCGGCCTGGTTCGATTATACACGCTATTAATGAGCCTAAACTAGGGGGTTACGCAGGGGGGTGGGTACTCGAGGGAAAAAACCCTAAATGAAAGCGTGTATTTCCAGTTTAGGAAGAGAGAAACTCTAATTCCACTAGAGAAACTGGAATTTCTCTCTTTAATATGAATTCAACCAATAGAGGAGTGGGAGACTCAAAAAGTAGTGGCAGGAAGCAGCACACCAGGAGGTGCGGGACGAACTTCTTCTTTTAAAAAGAGTTGTCCCCTGTCTGTATCAGTCGTCTCTATGGCAATCTTTCTTTAAGCAGAAAGCGTGTTCAAGCTCTCTGATTAAGGTACTAGGGGCTCACTAAACTATCGAGAAATGGCTTTCGGCCTAGGATCTCTTGAAAGTGCTTTTGCTTTCCTTTTAACTAAGCCTTCCCGCTCTACTGGAAACTATCCTCTATCAGAAAGTCTCGTAATCAACTGGATTTTTTTTACTTGATCAATCGGAAAGAAGAAGGCAGAGGTAAACTCCCCAACTCGATCAATGGGTGCTCATTGATCTTCTTGAAACTCCCCTACTGCCGCAGCTTTCGATTGGGGGAGCCTCGAGCATCCAGTATATGACATTAAGGAGTATTCCCCAATGGAGTAGTCCACTCATAGAACAAGCATGTAAGCGAAGCAAGAAAAAGGCTTTCCATTTTTCTTTTTCAGATCTCTCATCTGGTCAACGGCACGCACACGCAGGAAAGGCGGTCTTTCGGTTCATTGGTCTGGTCTTTCGCTTGTACGTACATCGGCTTGTTGGTGCTTGGAATAATAACCTGCGCTAGGCGCTCAATTTGTAGCTTGGTTAAGTTGTTTCGTTAGGTTCATGAGGAGTTACAGGCGGACATGGGAACATGCAGTATGTCAATCACAAATCAGCTGTTGGGGCTCTTGCGGCGCACGCGGTACATGTGGCTCTTTGAATAAAAGCTGTTGCTCTTGTTGGTATACAGGCCGGCTAATAGAATAGTATGGGAAATCTGTAAAAGAGGAGTAGACAATCTGGGAGGTACAGGCCCGGCCCGGCGCACGAAGCAGGAGGAAATAGGTACCCCGCGAGGCTGGCGAAGTCGGCACAAGAAGTAGGCGGAGTAGAGGCAGCAGTTGCGGGTTCAGGTGCGGCTAAATAAATATCCCCGTCTGGGGTTGGCGGAGTTGGTAGGAAGCACGGTTGGCGATAAGCTGGTACTGGTTTCATTCTTTCTATTCAAAAAATATCTCTTCCCGGAACTGGTAAATAAAATATACTTACAATGTAGGCACACGTTGGCACAGTTCTGTAAATAAGAGATGTCTCATCCGGTTGAGTTGTCGCAATCCGTCTTTCTCATGTTTCACCATATGGATTACCTATCTTTCGGTTTTCTCCCGCAAGTCCCTTCGGTCTCCTTTAGCTCTGGTGGGCGTGGTTCTGTAGTTCTTCTGGCCTTCCTTCATGTCGTAGCCTTAGTTTATCGACGGGTCTTGCATTAGATACATACAGCACTTTCTTTTACTCATGCCTTGGAGAAGAACGTTCTTTGTTTGAGTTTGAAGTCGTTACCTTGCGGGAGCCACCTGGGCGAGACCCTTTTCTCCTTTATTATTTCCATATGGTATGTTGAATCACTTGTGAAGTCGACTTCACTTGACCGTGTCTGCTTCAACTTCACCCTAGACTCGTGTCGTGTAGTGTATGTAGCAAGACTTACAAGTGGTCGAGTGAATTTATGAACGAGCAACTATTAGAAGCAATACCTTTCTATTTTTTGATTCTTCCTCCACTCACCTCCACGGGCGAATGAAGTCTACTACACTAGCCAAGAAAGAGTGTAGTAGACTCCATTATAGGTATAGGTCATTCGGAAGGGCTCCGTATAGTTCTATTTTGGGGCGTAACGTTGTGGTTGTTCCCTCGACTGACCGAGAAAAACAAGTTCCAGAGGCATCTTCCATTCATATCGATTTGGGTTTTTCCGCACCATATTTTGATCTGCCTCTTCTTCGATCCGGAATTCCCAGCAAATCCTTGACTCCTCGAATACAATGGGATTTCACACCTGGCAAATCTTTCACTCTACCTCCTCTTATTAAGACCATAGAATGTTCCTGCAAATTATGACCTTCGCCTGGAATGTGAGCAAATATATCATGTCGATTGCTCAACCGTACTTTGGCTATCTTACGTGGAGCTGAATTAGGTTTTTTCGGTGTTCTCGTTGAAACACGCGGGCATACTCCTTGCTTCTGAGGACATTGATCCGAAGCTCGAGTACGGTCCGTGCGCCGTTTTTCTTCTCTACCATGACGAATCAATTGATTTAATGTAGGCATCGCTCTTTCCTTTGTCCTTCCCCCCGATTTTTGCCCTATCACTAGTGATTACTCCCGATCCGAAGCACCCCTTTTCCATTCATAGAGAGATCCAATCGTCAAAATCAATAAAAAGGCCATCATGGACCAAAATCCAAACGGATCAATCTTGTTGAGAGGTAATGCCCAAGGAAAGGAAAAGATGACTTCCGGATCAGAAATAATAAATAAAATTGAAACAAGATAAAATCGTATATCGAAACGACTTCTGGCATCACCGAAAGGATCGAAACCGCATTCGTAGGCCGACCATTTTTCTGGGTAGGTCGAACTATTGGAAGCAAATGGAAAAGGAACACCGAGTGGGATCAAAGAAACTAGCGGACTGATCACTAAATAGATACAAATAGGTGCAAATTCTGACATCACCACAGCCCACTTGGTTCTCTCGCTCCTTGCTCGCGGAGCGACATACCGGAAAAAAAGAAAGAAGAAAAAGCCGCTTTCCTACGCCTATTTCTTAGGGCTTTCAAGAGCGTGACTCTTCTTTTTGAAGAAAGTCTTTCCTTTCTTCGTTTACAGTACTCGGGGGGGAGATTCTGAGGCACAGCGGTGGTTTCTACACCACGCCACCCATATTTTAGGGTAATACCAAACCCTCGTTCTTCGTTTTTTGAAATGACCTTCTTTAAAATTGGTACATAAATACGCAAAGCTAGAAATAGGTATAGCTGGAACAAAATTAGAACGCACAGAAACCCAAAAGATAACAAATAGACGCGGTCCTGAGCGATAACACTATCCACGAGGTCCTTAATAATTCCTTCCATTGCACACTCATCTCACTTTCCAAATTCGCCACATGGGGGCTATGGGAGTCGAACCCACTTCTTCCACGACCCCCCCACTCAAGAACGAGACTAGCGTTCTGTAAGACAGAAAGACGCGCTCTTCTTATTATATTATACGAGATTTTCAGTCTTGATTCTAGCTGTTAGAATTGGATGCTTTCCTGGTCTGAGTCAATGCCCCGAAAGTTTCAAATTCACCAGATGAAAGAGACCAAATGCAATAGCAAGACCTCTACTCACAATATCAATAAAACCAACAAAGAGGTATTAAGGAGGAGTGCTGGTAAAGGCCCCTTTCCAGGGGCGGTAATCAGTTCCGTACATACTGACGAGCTCTTTCTCTCTATTTAGATGATGATCGTCTTCTCACCTTAGTACACGGAAGACTGACTTAATCAGACAGTTTCACATAATCTTACTTCAAGGGGCGTTATGAGGTTAGGTATAGAAAGAGTTCGAAGTTCACTTTCGAAAAAGATTCATTCACAAGAGAGAGAAGATAAACTAGATAACGGGGTTACTTCAATATGTAAATTTTAGTTATTCCGTTACGACTTTTCTGCTAAAGTGGATTGGTCTATCTTTTATTAGATAAAAAAAGCTTTCTCCTATCTTTATGTAATTTCGCGGACTTTCTTTTCTCTCTTGGATTGGTATCTTTTCCCGTGCTTGTTTGCACGATACATCATAAAAGCCTAAAAACAAGGAAACCCGCTTGTTAGAACGAATGGTTAGGTCTCGCAAGAGACACTACTAACTTGCCTCCTCATACTAGAAGAGAACTGAACTCGCTAGTCCCTCATCTGCTTTAGACTTGTTAAACTAAGACCCTTGAAATCAAAGTGAAACAAGATATCAGACTGGAAACTAGAAGGTTTGGAACCCTAACAACGATACTCAAAGGGTCAGGTCAACTCACTGCTTCTATCGCCTCTCCATACCCAAGCCCATAAAGCAAGCCATCTCTCCATCAAGGAGAAGCCGGCCGGGTCAATGCTAGGATCGATCTTTTCCCCGAATACACCAAGAATCTTGATTTGCTTATTAGTTTTAGGATCTCCACGGTTGATTCATCAGTATGCTATGTACTACATTAGCAAAACTCTGATTGACTTTGAAAAGAAGTACACACCGTTGGAAAAGACTTGCCAGATTAGGGATTTTAGACGTAAAATATTCTGATACAACCCTCCTTTATGAAATTGTTCATTTCATTCTTGAGGTGAACTCGCTTCCTCCCCCTTCATTCAGCCGGAGCTGGTGAATTCAATGACTATCTTTCATTCATCTGAAAGTGAATTGAAATACTCCTGGAATAGGGGTTTTTCCCTCAGAGGTCCTGGTAAGTGGGAGTGGAGCCAGCGCAGTTGTAGCGATGTCCGGATATGATATTTGAGAGACTATTTTCTGACGGTCAACAAACCATTAATTATAACAAATAGAAAAAACAAAAAATTCTAAAATAATAAATAAACGGCCTCTTCTTTTATTCGAGATGTTGTTCTTCATTTTTTTTGCATGAGTTTGTTGACGTAAGTTACTAGGGAGAGGGTAAATTGTTTCCTTCTTTTATTATTAGTGTTGATCTAAAGGCTTTTATGGTTATTGATTGCACTAGACTAGAAAGGACAACAAACAAACTACTTCCACCCACATACAAGCCCCAAAAACAAGCGCAGTTATTTTATTATTTAAGCAAGTGTCTTGCTCGATTACAAAACACGAAAAGATAAGCGCGTGTTAATTTCTTCTAATTTATTGGGCCACCGCGGAACCACAATGCCAATGAGAGAATGAGCGAGTGCTGTGCAGCTCGCAGCATTTGGAGCCTGAGCTCGGCTTCCCTTATTATTTGGTCTTTTGGTAGGTATCGCCAAAAGGCGAAGAGGAGCCTCCGGCGTTCGCGGAGCTGGTTCTCGACGCGTTCGATTTCTTCTCCAAGTTGAGCAAGCCTTTGTGCCATAGCCATAGACATAGTTCAGCAACCTCCAAAAATTCTTTTATTTTTTTTTAGAGCACGAAGGCTTATGGCTTCTCTTGCAGACCCTCTATTTATAGAGTGTATAGTATAGCCATGCGGCACGAATTTGATGAACAAACTAACTAGTTTGCAGCAGTTGAATCATGCCTGTTTGATGAACAAACTAACTACCTTGCGAAGCCCCCAATCACGCTGCCTGTGTGAACAAACCAACATGCTATCCTTACCTTCATTTAACGGATCAACACATATAGATAGCATGATAAAGCCGTTAACGGCGGAGTCCATTAAGAGGGTAGTTGAGCTAGTAGTAGTGCCAGTCTGTTCTGTCCTGCCAATCAAGTAAGGGAGCTGCCACTGCTCTCCCTATCGGTTGAGGCCTTCAGCTCCTCTCTTTCCGGATATGAAAAAGAGAATATATCTTATCTTTTTCTTTTTAGTGGTGCGGTAGAAGAGGAGAGCGACTTCCTTCCGTTTTCTACGCTGGGTGGTGCCACTAGAAGTACGAGCCTTAGCCGAGAGCTAGTTCATCATGCGTCTTCGCTTTTCCCCGTTCATTCTGTCCGGGAATGATTCAATCGAGAAAGCTTATCGCAAATGACCCGTGGCAAACTACTGAAAAAAGCGACTTCTTCGAGAGGAAAAGAAAACTTCATTCCTCTGACTCATATACCCTACTCTGCATTTCAGTCGACTTTCTTTTTTTCGAAACCGGACCCCTCCTCAATAGTCTCTCCTCTCTAGCAGCCAACACAGGAATGAACAACTCCTCCCTCCTTCTTCTGTTTCAATCCGATCATCTCTCATTCCGGAATAGAGAGAATCCACCATTAATGATCTTTGTTCAGATTCGGATCAAGCATACGTTTTTCACTTCTATACGTAACGTAATCGAATTGAAGAAGTTGTAAGCAAGTTCCCTCCAGCAGCAGATAATCTCAATAGCGGTTGTTTGGACCGATAAGGAGTGTTTCGAAAGCAGCAAATAGTCCTTAAAAGCCTTCCCCCCTTTCAAGTCAGGCCGTACCGGATTTTTTGCAGAAAACTCCATTATGCTTTCCTCTAACCTGCGAGAAAGGTCTTTGTCGGTTGGTTGCAGCGGATAGTTGGAATGGTTGTTCCTGCTTAGCCCTCCTTCCCACTCCCTTCCCTCGCTCAAGCCAGAACCATTAAAAACTCCTCATATTGGGTTGGGCCTTCCCTCTATCGGTTAGATAGTGGCATGGAAGGAATAACCAGCAGCGGATATTGTCGTTGATCGGCCCCGGCTAGAAGTAGGTATAAAAAGAATAGTTCATATTAAGCTTCTAGCTGATCTGAATAGATTAGCGTGCCTATCCACCGGAGAGATTAGCTTCATCCCCGGCCCTAGCTACACCGGCTATCGGTTGAGCATCGGACGGACATAGGCCTAGATTCTCTCCGACGTCTAGAGTGGAGGTAAAACGAGTATCAGCTAAGGCTGATCCAAGCTCCACTGATATGGCCCAGGAGGGAGCAGCAAGCACATGTACCAGTGATACCAGCAAGAAAACGTATGCGCTAACGCCTTTGTGACGCACTATGCATACAATACATATATTAAGTTTTCAAGGCGTAAGCTAGAACTCGTTAAGCAAGGACCCACTGAGTCTTTCACCGACTTCATAACTCGGTGGAGGGCCCAAGCTGCTCCTCAGATTTCACATAAGAAGTAGTAATTTGCTTACTCAGTACCATGTCCCTAATGAAATGACAATCCACTTCGATATGCTTGGTTCTTTCATGGAACACTGGATTACTTGATATGTAGATAGCCGCTTGATTATCACAGTACATCCTCATGGGGCCAGACATAATGAAGCTCATCTCTTGCAAAAGAGATCTTACCCACATCATTTCACAGGCTGTATGAGCCATAGCTCTATATTCAGCCTCTGCACTCGATCGGGCCACTACATTCTGCTTCTTGCTCCTCCATGTTACTAAACGTACAATAACCGGAAGTCGATCTTCTATCATCATGGTTTCCAGCCCAATCAGCATCAGAAAATCCTTTCATATCAAGGCTATCAGACGGCCTGTACATAAGACCCTTTCCTGGAGCATTCTTCAGATACCTCAATATCCTGCACACTGCTTCCCAATGTGGCTGTCTTGGGGCATGCATAAACTGACTAACAACTCCAACAGCAAAAGCAATATCTGGTCGTGTCACAGTAAGATAAATAAGTTTCCCAACAAGTCTCCGATATCTTCCTGGAGCACTACACAGCTCTCCCTGTTCAGCTTCAAACTTTACATTAGAGTCCATAGGAGTCTCAGCAGGTCTCGCACCCAGCATACCACTTTCAGAAAGTAAATATGTCAAGTACTTACGCTGTGATAGACTAACACCATACTTGGACCGAGCTACCTCAATACCCAGAAAGTCTCTGAGATGACCGAGGTCCTTAGTCTGAAAGTCTTTGTTCAAATGAGCCTTCAATTCAACAATTCCTTCATTATCACTCCCAGTAACAATAATGTCATCCACATAAAAAACGAAAATGATCACACCTGAAGTCTGCTGACGAACAAAAACAGAGTGATCCGAGTACGCCCGCCTAAAGCCATATGACAACACCACTGCACTCAATTTGTCAAACCACGCCCTGGGTGACTGTTTGAGCCCATAAATAGATCTTTTCAGTCTACACAACAAGCAACGGACGAGCGCGCTAGCGCGAAAGCCGTTGCGCGTTAGCAACGCGCATCCGTTTTCTTGCTGGAGCATTGTTGGTGACTTGGTTGTCAAAGCTGTAAAATCATTCTTTGCCTCAGGGAAGTTGCTCAAGGAAATGAACTCCACAGCAATAACCCTTGTGCCTAAGGTGCCCAATCCTTAACTTTTAAAGGATTTTCGGCCGCTGCAACACCATTTACAAATGCATCGCTAAGATTATTGCGAATAGGATGAAGGCTGTCCTCCCTAGCCTAAATGGTAAACATCAAACTGCTTTCATCAGAGATAGAAGAATTGGGGATAACATTCTTCTGGCCCAGGAATTCTTCAGAAACTATCACAGAAACAAGGGTTCCCCTCGGTGTGCCCTCAAAGTTGACATCATGAAAGCTTTTGACATGGTTAGGTGGGATTTCATTGAGGGAGTCTTAAAGGTGGTTGGGTTTCCTGCTGTCATGGTTCAATGGATAATGGAATGCATTACCACCCCTAGATTCTCTATCAATATAAATGGGGAGCTGAACGGATATTTCCCGGGAAGAAGGGGTCTTCGTCAAGGAGACCCTCTTTCCCCTTATATTTTTGTCCTGGTCATGGAGACTTTCTCGGGTTTGCTGGATGCCAAAATTCAGGAAGGGCAATTTGAATTCCATTCCAGGTGTAAGAAAGATCAAATTTCCCACCTTTGCTTCGCCGACGATCTCCTCATCTTTTGCAAAGGAGACAGATGTTCGGTGCAAGTGGTCAAGGATTGCCTGATCAATTTGGAGGAGTTGTCTGGTCTTTCTCCCAACCCGGGGAAGAGCAGTTTATTTACTTGCGGTGTTGACAACAATACTACGGATTCTTTGTTGGGAGTCCTGGGTTTCAAAGAGGGGTCTCTTCCCGTGAGGTACCTTGGGGTCCCCCTTATCTCTTCAAAATTAAGGAAGGCAGATTGCAATGCTTTGGTGGAAAGAATAACCGCCAAAATCAAGAGCTGGACTTGCAAATTTCTTTCTTATGCAGGTAGGGCCCAGCTGGTTAGATCGGTTTTGTTCGCTATCCAGGTATACAGGTCTTCCCTTTTTATTCTTCCAAAAGGAGTTACCAAAAAGATTGAACAAGTTATGAGATCCTTCCTTTGGAAGGGGGATGATTTGAGCAAGGGCGGTGCCAAGGTTGCTTGGGACAGCCTTTGTCTCCCTTATAAGGAAGGGGGTCTTGGATTCAGGGATGTCGAAGCTTGGAACCGTGCTGCCATGGTGAAACACATATGGCATTTATGCACGGATAGCGACCATTCCATTTGGTCTAGCTGGGTTAGAAATTACCTTATTAAGAATAGGAATTTCTGGACGCTGAGGGCTCCTGGTGAGTGTTCCTGGACCTGGGGGAAATTACTGAAATTAAGACTTCTTGTTCATGATGAATTCAGTTTAAGTGGCAGCAGGGTTACCGGGAAAAGGACCCCTAAAGGCCTCTTCTCTACTAAGAGTGCTTGGGATCTTTTCAGGCACAAAGAGCCGCCTGTCCCATGGCATAGGGCAGTTTGGTTCCCTGGCATGGTTCCCCGCCATGCATTTTTTCTTTGGTTGGCTGTGTTGGGAAGACTTCCCACTAAGGATGTCCTTAGTAAGCATGGGCATTATGTGGGGACGACTTGCGTTCTATGCGGGCAGGAAGAGGAGTCTCTTGATCATCTATTCTTTTCCTGTCCTTTTTCCTCCTCCATATGGCTTACCTTGCGCGGGAAATGTAATATCCTGCCCATTATGATGAGTTAGGAGGGTACCTATCGCTGGTTGGCTTCTAGTATTAAGGGCAATTCTCTTTCCAGTTTGATCACCAGGCTTATGTTCGCTGCAATTGTTTATGGAATCCGGCGGGAAAGGAACTCTCGGATTTTCCATGGGAAATCCTTTTATGCTGGTTATGTCTGTTATGAGATTGTGTTTTGGGTTAGGGCTAGAGTGAATTCCTTGCGTGGGCTCCCCCCCTCGCAGGAAAATAGCTGGTTCCTTCACTCATGGGGCATTTCTCCTGCTATCTTTAACTCTTAGATCATTGCTTGTAGTTCTCCTCCTTGTGTAACGGGTGCTTAGGGCCTGCCCTGTGTTCTTTGTTTCGTTTGCCTGGGGTATGCCCCAGTGTATTTGTACTGGTTTTATCTTTTAATTCATTATTACTTCAAAAAAAAAAGATAAGTCATGTATTATAATTGAAGTGATTTCCGGGAGAACAAAGTGGATTTATGAGCAAATTCTGGCATGAGAGGGCCAATGAGACAGAACACTGTTGGATGCATTCCTTCGCTAGCAGGGCTTCGGCCCATCTCAATTGAAGAGTCTTCGGTCAGTAATCTCGTACTCTCGACCGGCTCGAACCACTACGTTATCCATGTTCCGGCTCATTCGTATGCTCATCCTATTCATGTCACCAGAACCTGTAATAAACCATCATTTCAAACCATCCTGTTACAGGGAATCTTTGGATATCAGTTCGAAGGGAGCGCCGAACACCGAAAGTGAAGTAGCTCCTACCTACAGGAGCATCTGCCTTTTTCGGGGGATCGGGAAGAGGAAATCTGGTGTGAGGTCTGAGGTCAACGGTAATATGTCACCCCGCTTTAGCTTTAATGAGAGTACTCTTTCCATTAGGAGTTTCCCCCAGCTGAGCTAGGCTACTTCCCTAATGAAACAAATATAGCATAAACGTAAGAACCCAACATAAATAATATAAAAAAAGTATAAAATTCATATAGCGGCGATAAACGAATTTAAAATATTAGATCGATTCCAGAGGTCGGTCTTCTGTCTGATGAGAATAGGCTCAGGCTCTGTACGGCCATTTTAGTCTTTTTTTATGGCGCGAATCCTGTTAAGCGTTAGATAAATTCCGGTCTTAAGCAGCCCTGGTATAGTCGTCAATCAGTTGGATTACCATTCCATTATTAGTTCTGGGGTGAAGGACTTCGGCCTCTTTTAAGCAGAAAGCATTCCAAGCTCTCTTCTATAGGAAGGAATAACTATCGATGTAGGATCTCTTTCAAGTAAAGTACAATATCGACTTTCATTCCACTTTATCAAACTAGAGTAAGGTAGCGAAGTCAAATATGCATTAGAGAGTCGAATATGCAAGAAAGCCAATAGGCGCTCGTGATCTTCCTTAATTTCAGGAATGAGTAGATACTATACCTGTAACAACTCTCTTCAAATAGGCTTTCTTTGAAGGCGTAGGTGTCTTTTCATTTTAAAGTAGTCGGTGCTTTTCCATTTGATTTGCAATCCCCTTTTTCTAGTTATGCAGTTGATGATCGGATATGAAAGAACTAATCTACCTTCTATAAATAGAAAGTTGCTGCTTTCCTCTTATGAGGATTCACAGCTTGAGTAAGTAGGTAACCTAAGTCCAGTCTGATCTGAGGGAAGCAGTCCCAAGTCAGTAGCGAGTACACCACTCTGAGAGCCCAGAAACAAAGATCCCATCCCGTACCCGTAAAGCATAAGAAAAAAGTCTTCTCCTTTTTCAGAGAATGTGTAAGCACCCTAGAGTAGAGGGGGAGGCCCATTTCCTAGCCTAGTTTTAAGCAGAGCAGCACCATCCTAGTCCAGAGCAGTACCTCTCTCTATGGGCTCGAGGCAAGACAAGCAGCCCGCTTCGCTTCCTTCGTCTCATTACAGGGAAGGATAGGACCTCGGTCGGTTCCAAGGGTGAGGAAGAAGTGCCATCTGCTTAATCGGAAGAATCCGCTGAGACAAAAGCATTAGCAGAGGCTGAATCAGCTGCATCAGCAAGCGAATGCCTTTCTTAGAATGGTTCGGAAACCCAGTGAGAATCACCTTCTCACCCCGAATCCTAAGATCCAGGGAGGTTGGCTAGAAAGAGAATTTCCAAATCTAAAGAAGAGGCTGAAGCATCAGAATCCGCTGAAACAAAGGCTGAGAAAGCCAATAGCGGGGCTTTTAAGCCACATCACGCTTTTCAGAGACCGATCAAAAGCCGTTTGTTTTTCGTTAAGAGACTTTTTTCTCTTATTCAAACTTAAATATTGGAGCTAGGGCTTAATTCTATGGGTAAGGTCAAGTTGATAAGCCGCCTACCTTCTTAATTAAGTTACATTACAGAGGGGCCTCCCTAACTCAAGTTGCTTGTGCCTGCTGTTACCTACCGTAGGACCTCCGTCCCCGAAGCGAAGAAAGAGGAGACCTTTATCCTGTGTCGAAGGTTGGGTGTTAATTAAAATCACACTTTTTAATTATTTGATTTTGCGGATGGACATAAAATAAAAGGGTAAGATTTCCAAAAGCTATTTACGTAGGAGAATAAGTCATCGCTCGCGGCTTCCCGCTTTCAATTAGAGGGGCAGGGCATCTTTCTGTTGCCGGTTAGGTTAACCTCAAAAGTTCAATAGGGTAAGCTGCTAGCTTTAACCGAACTTTCGGGTATATATAAGTCCGACGAAAGACAACCCGCTTCTCAAAGGCGAGGTTCTGAAAGAAAGCAAGCGGTGCACTTAAATCTAAATAGGGTGGTATGGGTGAGAAAGATAAAGAGAAGATCTAGACAAAAGACCTACTCGATGGAATTAGCCAATGTGTGCTCCTAAAGTTAGAAAACGTCCCGGCAAGACAGAATTCATCCCAGAAGGAAAATGACCCTTTCTCTTGTGCCTGCATTCGCTATTCCTATTCCGCGAAAGCTTTTATGCCTAGCCCCAAAAAGGTGCTTCAGCTACGCTTTGGAATTGAGCTACCCAAGCAGACCAGCCCTTCCCGAGAAGAGCCAAAAGCGAAGGAGTTTCAGTAAGTAAGAATAAGATTAATGATTTGTGAAACATACTATTGACAACATTCATCCGCCTAGCAAGAAAGAAGACTCTAGTTTCATCTCTGAATTACTTGATCAAGACGGTGCAATCGATTGAAGACTGAAGGCCAGGCACTTAATGTCTAGATTGAGATCGAGATTAAGCTCCAAGTCATGTAGGTTCACGAGAAGGACGTTTGTTTTCTACCATAAACAGAGGGTTGCATTTACTAGGATAAATCTTTCTCTCAATCGCTGGCAGTTGGACAAGGAAAGGCAAGAGCGAGCAGCCACACATGAACCGCGATAAACGATGTCATGATAGGCTTTCCATAACCATCTTTCCCGACGTTGGTAATAAAATCCTTCTTTCAGTCTCACGGGCAAACACTCGATCAAGTACGCGTGCCACACCATTGACACTTGATTATAGCGAAACCTTGTGAATGGGTTTTCGTGCTATACACCACGTTGAGAAAGACCAACTTCCCTCTAGTCTGATGGATCGCTTTCTCTTGCGCATTAATGAATGGATCGAGGAATTGCGTATGAAAGGTTTATGGTCTATCTTATACTATCTAGTACGATCGATCAAATGATGCTCTGCTCCCTTATGAGACTAATTGTGTCTTGTAGTGGTAGAACCTGGTGAACCGGGCGTATAGGGATATCATTGAGCGACCAACATCATAAGGAACGACATCGCACGCTCGTTCGACTATGATATTACGTTTGCTTACTTACGAGATTTAGGTCGGCGAAATCTCAGTCGTAAGGCGTGCTGTTAGAAAACTAGAAATCTTATCTACGATCACGGATCCACGACCATCCTTGCTTCAGGCATATCATTCAAAGACGGGAAGCTTCTTTGCTTTCTATATATTTCTTTTCTTTCCTCCTCTCTCTTAAGAAAGGGCATTGTGTCAGAGAAGAAATTGGATTTAGATTCTGTACTAAGGTAGACTGAACACCAAAAAAATCTATCCAAAGTATGAATGAGAGAAAGAGTACACTGAAGACTGACTATATCGCCCGGAGCTCTACTGAATCCAATGGCTTGAAGGCTTCAAGAGTGAGGAAAGGTTCTTAGCCACCGGGGACCGGCTTTCGTTAAAGCACCTTTGGGCGATGGCCGATCTCTCACTTGACTTGAAGATAAAGAGCCACTGTGATTATATAATTCATTTTGAAAGAGAAAGAACAACTATTTAAGTAAACCTTAGCAAGTCCGTTCGATCAGAGCCTGGACCTATGCTTTGGTCAATAGTAAAGATGATGCCAAGAAAAAGGAAGCGGTACATTACAACAGTAACCTGCTCGTTAACAAGGCAAGCCCTTCGATCGACAATCTTCATTGCCTCTTTCCGACCTTCGCTTTTGAACGAACTCTTTCTTCTCGAGCTTATGATCACTAGTTGGCCTCTCCATAGGTATAGCCAGCCAGAAAGCCGAGCCCGCAGGAACCAGGCTTTTGCCAATAAGTCGAGCCATAAAACCCATTTCAAAGTTATCCTGTTGGTCCATGGTCTGTTCCCGCCTCTGGTCCCCTGCCAAAGCAACCGCCTTTCCCCCTATCCGCCGGTACCAAACCTACTCGTCTGCTTTCTTGTCCCTCTAATGCTAACTAGTTTTAGGCTTCATAACCACCACCGTCATCTCTGTCCTGAGTCTACTTCCCCTTCAAGTGCCTATAGCCTATATCTGAATCATTCATTCCCGTAGCAGAGCAGTACGCTTGTCACTATTCTTTCCGTGCTTTCTCACTCTTGTTAGCTGCTCGTTAGCTAGCAAATCCGCTATGGTCTATGGTCTCCTAATAAGCGTACTACCTAGAAAGCTCAGTAATTGGAAAAGAAACAGAACTAGAACAAGAAAGCGGTGGGTTTCGGGCTTGCGAGTGCCTATCTATTCTAACTTCCTACTAGCTAGTGGAGCGAGTATTACATAACCTTGACGGATAAGGAGAGGAGTACTGAACATTAAGCTAAAGAGGAGTCTATGCATGTCGAGCAGAGATAAGACCAGTGCGAGATATGAGATCGAGAGCATACTAGCACAGTTATAGAACATAACCGCGAGGTGCAACCTCTATTCCAAGAAAAGACTGAAGAGGTCCAAGATCCTTCATATCTTAAAGGCCAGCTGATCCTTAAGAAAAGAAACGAAATGGCATCAGCCCCATCTCCAGAGATAATAAATCGACATATACCAAGCACTAGGCGCTAACAGACAAAGGCGCTAACAGGACAAAAAACAAGCTTCGAACGAGAATGAAAAGATCGAGAGTACGTTCAGTGGTTGTTGAGTTGTCTTGGCCTACTGAATAGAGAGTTGAATTGACTAAGCGCCCCGTTTGCTGGGCCTACAGAGAGAGAGTTACGTGTAGTCAACTCGGTGGGGTATTCTCAATCGGCGAAGCCTCGCTACAGTCACAGCTACAACAGCTAACAACAGAGCGGATATCACGCAGCGGATATATCGGTTGTTAACATCGGGTGCTAAAAGAAAGCAACACGAATTCTCTTATATAACGAGATCATATTATCTTACATAACCAGCGACAGGGGTCTCTGGCTTGAAAGACGACACTGCCTGTGATACAAGAAGGCGCTCGTTGATGGCGCGAGGAGGAATGGCCAGCCAGCCCCCTACCTACACAGAAGGGAAGGAGATCCACCACGCCAGCGCGCATCGCTAGCTCAATGAAAGGCAACCTACTACTTTCTTCCTGATGCCTTAATTGCGTATATAATATAGTTGTGTCCCCGCTCTTCCCTCTTTCTAGTGTTTGGATCTCGGATCGAACAATCACGGCCCAGAGTGCTCATTGAGCCGGTAACCGTTGGTCTAGTAGCGCCGCCCCTAACTCTTGATCGGAGGAAGCAGCACCAGTAGGGGAGATAAAGTGAGATTAATGTAATAGGATTTGAACCCACTTTTGGAAAAGAATAAATCGAATGCGCCAATGTCAATGCATTTGACCAACCGATTGAGAGATTGGATTAATTAAGCCCCTTAGAGATTCACTAAACGGGAAGGCAGATGCGACCCATTCAATTCGACCGCTTGGAAGGCATGAAAATATAAAGCACGGCGGCACCGCTAATGGAAGAGCAAGACAAATAGTCAGACTTTTTGTATGAGATGGCTTGGCTTAAACCTTGCCTTTCTGGCTGCTAGGGGAAGAGCGTAGGAAGTATAGAATGTCTTTCCCGCTCTTATGATTGGCCATTCCCCTCCTTACCCCGCTGGTATCTCTTTAAGGATTGATGCTTTTCCTATCCAATATGAGCTAGTTAGTTAGTAGTTGGCATTCCTATCCTAGTAGGAAGGTTCTAACAAGATAGTACGGATAGTCAAAGGGATGGAAGCCCGCTTTTCATTCCTTTTTTATATTTAGTTATCCTGCGCTATTCCTAAATCAGGATCGTGAACCTATCTATTTCCCTTCTATTGACCTAGTTTTCTTGTGAGAATATCATATAGTGAGGGTGCAGTGTAGAGATGCTCGACTGGTTGATGACCTGAACTCAATCTTCATGTGAGAGCTGCTTGAAAGATAACAGATTAGTCTCTATCCCAAAAGTGGGGCTCTGGAGGTGAAGCCAACTTTCAGTCCGATTGATCATGACGAGCGGGGGAAGTGAACTGACAGTCGACTAGACTTAGCGAGAGAGGGACTGATTAAAGCTCACTATCTGCCTGCTCTTTCAGTCAATAGTCCAAGGTAATAGGCTCGGGCCCATGGGCTTATTTTATAAGTCGGGTAGGCATGTTCCGTTCCGTAGTCGAACCCTTGGTGAGATGGAGAGATCAGTCCGAGAGGTAGCTTTTCTCACTCAATCAACGTGTCTGGTACGATTTGTAAGGGAGAAATTGTTCTTTGTTCAAGCGTACACTGATTCTAAGATGTTCATGAACATAGGAGCCCCCTGGGTTCAAGATCTCATATCAATCTTCGACTGCTGGGAAAGAATTGGGGTGCGGCAGGAAGAAATGGAATTCGAGAAGTATAAACTGGTCTTCCCAACTGCTGAATAGAATCCTCACTGGGTGGCACTGAAGTTCGGTTTCGATCAAGACATCCCAACAACTGACTAAAGAGGGGGAGTCATGCGGCAGTTCAATCGATGACAGAGGTCCTTTTCCAGCAACTCTCTATTTGAAAGCCCCTACTCCCATAAAGAAAGAATGCGCAGGAGAGGGGTTCTTATTTGACCAATTGAGATAGCAACATAACATCTTTTCTTTGCTTTCCCACCGGGAGATGAGATTATGTTTAAGCTCGACCGGCGTCCGGGGAAGATGTTTCAGGGCTGGCTCTACCACCGTCCGAGTAAGATTAATAACGAGTAACGAGTTCGCTAAGCTTCCTGGGTTGTCAACCAGAAGGGTGATTCAAAGAGATGGCAGTGCTCACTTCAAGGGTAAGCTTGGATCCGGCTTATGTCTAGCTGAAGGAGGGCGTAGATCAGAGGAGAGGGTGGGATACGAAGTCGGGCATCTAGGTGCAATCCTCCATCTATGTAGTCAACAACCTATGATGGTTCAGAGCTGGTTGCTAAACCCTTGAGATGACTTCGTTATCCAAAAGATCTTGTTATTTCATGTCTTGCTCTTTGCCCACGTCGAAAAGGGGCAGGTGAAGGTGCATTTCAAAAGAAGGAATTTGACATCGAAGAGGTGAGTCTTGCCTTCCTTGAATGATCTGATTGATTGGATTTTCAGTCCGAACCCCAAGATGGGGAATTCTAGAGTACACCACCGGGCAGATCCGGATGAACGGTCCCAGTGTGAGAAGATTCAGTCTTTCCCTCGGGTCAGATAAAAGTAAAAGAAGAGAAGTCAAAGTTCGTTAACCCCGACACCATTCAAGGTCCCAAGCCTTCGTCATTGCTTAAATCGCCCCTTTTTAAGCGCAAAAGACGAAACGTCTTCTCATTTTGAACGAGCTCACCCCATTGCCTTCTCTCTTTAGGGCAAAAGATCTTTCCTGCCTCTGCCCGATTCGACTTTGGATCTCCCATTTCGTAAATGGAAGCCAAAAAGGCTAGCTTTCTTCTCCACTTGAGATTGAACTCGGCGGAGTGACTATCGATTGAAGCGAAAAACGCCGACTTTCCTCCACTTTGATCGTTTTGATCCCAATCCCCTCTTCGACAAGCTTGTTAAGCCAAAAGCACGAGCTTTGAAGCAGAATTGTTCTTTCGCTTGACGTTTCGCCGAGCGTTCAATCCTGACTAAGCTGAACCCAAAGAATGATTATCAAACTGCGGTCATCGCTCATTAGTTGAATCTGGTGAGGGAAAACCAACTTCGAAAAGGTGGTTCTAAGAATTGAATTCCACAAGTTCAAACCACAGAGGAAGGTCTAAATCCTAGTTATAAAGTCGGGGTTCGGGCTTCCCGTAGTGAGTTCATCGATCGTCAATCTCAAGTCTGTAAGCGCCTTTTCCTGAGTCTGCCCATTTGTGCCTGGTTAATAAAAGAGCTCGTACCTTCTAGCTCCTCCTAGTTCGACAAGTGAGTCTGCTCGTCCTGCCTTCCCTATTTTATTTCCTAGAAGGTTTTCAATCCTAGGAGCTTGGTTCTGCTGCATCCCAAAGGCGTCTTCGGTTTGTTAGGATTTCCATCTCTGCCCACCTTCCTGTACTGACAGGTGAGATAAAGGGTCACCCCCCGGATCTCTCTTACTAAAGGTTAGGGTACGAGGTTCTGTTACTGAAATCGAACCCAAGCCCCATCCCTTTGCCCGTTCTTCCAGCCCAATAAGTGGCTTTTCCTGAGTGAGCTCCTTTGTGTAATACTGTAATACAATAAGTAGTTGACCTTGCCCGCGCTTCCCGCTCTGGAGTCTGCTTTGGCGTCCTGTCTTCCGTTTAATGGATAGAGATGTGGGGTGAGATCTCGTATGATCTGATCAATAGGCCCGGCATCTCGAGTGTTGCTGTCCCATTTCGACTGGCGAGCTAAGGGCTTCACGTAAGATCTGTATGATAAAAGAAGAGGGTTAAAGAAGAGTCGATCTTCCCTGGAGTGGGATCTTTGATTCAACCGAGCTGATTGAACAAATGATTCTGAAAAAGCTGTCTCTCGTGCGCGAAGTTGCCCCCACGTAGCAAAAAGGGGTAGGAGTCGCCGAAAGGTGGAGTTGGCGTCCAAAGGGTGGAAGAGTCGTCGCCAAATGCAGCCTTTTGAGTCGATTTGTTTTGAGATCTGGTCTCGATTCTGGGAATTTCATGGCTGAGCCTGTGAAGCCGAGGAAGAACTGGATCTTTGCAACTTCTAATTATAATATAAAGAGAAAGGGCAGGCGAAGAAAGTGCCTCAACCTGTGTTTGGTTCCAGCAGGTCATTTCACCCCAGATGCAAGTAGTTCTGTTGTTTGAGAGCAGCAGAAGTGGCTGAAAAGCGAAAGAAAGACAGAACTGAATAGGGGACTTCAAGCTTCGGTCTTAGAATAAAGAATTTTTTTTTCTGACGATTGATCAGACAGTTTGAGGTCTCTCGAGCCACTTGACTAGCTTCTGCGCACTCCCTATATTCCACACGAAGGTCATCCCGAAACCACTGAAACTGGGTCTGCCCCGAACTCTGAGGTTGCATTTTCATTGCTTTTTCGCTTTCCGTTTCATCGAGACGTTAGCCCCTAGTCTGCTCGGTCTTCCCTTTCCTGTCAGTGTAGATATGTTTCCCCCACCCGAAGCGATTCTGGATTGTCCCGCGTTCGAGTTCAATAAAGAAGGTGGAGTGCCCTCGCTGGTAGTTGGATAAGGGTGATTTTACTTTCCCGTTCTGGTCTACCTGGCGCCCTCTAGGGGCGGTGGAAGGATCAATCCAATGAATGGTCCAACAGAAAGGTTGGGGAAATTGAGTCGGATTCGACGGATCGATCACCCGCTAATGAAGCAGTTGAGGGGACGAGGCGACATCAAGATCGATTGCCAGATCAGCCTTTATTCCGTCTCCGTCACTCCCCCGTTTATAGGATTTCCCTCCACATGTGAAGTCGAGTAAAGATCTGAACCTGGTAAAGAAGGAGCAGTATTCGGAATCGGATCTCGTTCCCCTCCTCGAAACCTATATGATGACCTACCCGCTTATGATGCGATTTCCTACTCCGGACCCACCACCAAAAAAGAAATCCATCCCATCCTGCTAAAGCAAAAGCAGCCTCCTTTTCTTTTCCACCGATGTCGGATTGAATGAAGAAGTCTCGAGTTGGCTATCGACCGACCCCTTCTGTCTAGCCGAGTACAAAAGAAAGGAATGAAATGGGATGCTCGTGCAAGATATAAGAAGAGACTAACAGACTGAACTGATTGACTAACTGACTTACCGAAGGGACGGACGGAAGGGACTTAGCCCTAAGGGAAGGCACTGACCGAACCATAACTGCTCTTGCCTTCATGCCTGCCTCTACCTCCTTCGCTGCTTACTCCGTTCCTGGTGCTGATTCCACTCCGGAAATGGGTACTGCTGTCACTTGTCCATTCCGTGACTACCACAGAAAGATAGGCAGAAAAGAAATGTTTGTATCAACCAAATTGCTGGTGAACGACGAGACCATGGCCTCTTCCCCGTCCCTGTCTCCCTCACCAGATCTGGTTACCCTCGCATCATTCCCGCATTTCATCGCAAGATGATCTGTAGGAAGGATCAGAAGGCTGATCAGCTTGTTAAGATTTACCTCTCTTTCTTTTCATTAAGCCGAGTCATAAAACTCGCTAAGAGGGTAAACGCATCAACTTTTAAGAGCATTATTGCTCCTGCTGATCTGGATACTGTTTCTGAGGTAGTTGGTCAACTTAAAGGTTGCCTCCCTACTATCATGAATCGGTATCTTCCCAGATTGTCCAAGATACCTCTTTGTCAAGGGATGTCTTGGACCCCGACCTGGAAGTCTTTACCCACTTACAAACAGATGACTGAGTGTCTCCGTCAAGAAGTCGAGGGTGCGGCGAGGTTTGTTAGGCATGGCCTGCAATCTCCCTTTCCCGCTTTAATGTTCGAGCTTCTAGCCTATACTTGGCTCATGGAGAGAATCCATGTGACAGAAGAGTATCAGTCAACTGGTCTGCTATGGCCTCAGCGTGTCAGATTTTCAGGAGATCGGAACAACAAGTGGTTCTCTGGTATCGACCGAGATACCTTTGAACGAACTATTGGGCCGTTTCTCCCGTCAATCCGACAGTTGGGTGTTGATTGGCCGGCTGTAAGTGGTCGTCTGGGTCAAAGTGTTGAGGGTGGAGGCAAAAGGAGAATATTTGCCATTGGAAGAGTATTGGTCCAGGAGGCAAGGGAAATCCGTTGATTGAATCCATTCCTGATGATGTGCCGCTAACAAGGCCTACCTATTCTCCCGCCGCCATCTCTATTCCTTTGCTAGTCATCATTTCTACTGCTAGAAAAGCTACTATGAAGAAAGCTACGGTTGCTACCTTTCCTTTTAAAGTAGGAACTGATCAGGCTTGATCCTGAGGGTAATTGAATTCCATTCCTCAAGAGGTTTCTCAGAGAAGACACTAATGTCCATTGGCCATGGTGATTCCCTCCAGAGAACCTTCGCAAAATGACAAGAGAGAAACAAATGCCTGAGAGTTGATTGCCCCGAGCGACAAAGAGGGCATTTATCAAATGCATCATCCGGGCGATTTTGGCTCTCACCGGGAGGGCATCCCATGCAACTCGCCAAATTAGGTGCTTCCGTCTCTCCTGGATATTGGAGGACAAAAGGGGGTTCCACTCCTTCTGGCTTAGGGGGCCTTGTTCCTGAAACCGATTAGCCTGGTCTACCAAATAGGCAGACTTAGTAGAAAAAGTCCCTTTTTGATCCGGTGCTCATATTCTTTTATCCCCTAGAGTGAGCTGCGGAAGATGGATACTTAAGATGGCTTGGGCACTGGACAAAAATGTCTCGGATAAGAGTTTCATTCCACTGGTTTGAGGAAGGGTCAATGAGGTCAGCCACCGAATGAATATTTCTTGGGATAGACACTCCTTCTCGAATGGTAGGACGAAAGGATGGTAGTTGAGGAAGCCAAGGATCATCCCAAACTCGAATATCTTGTCCATTTTGAACTAAGTAGCACAGGCCTTTTTGAAGAAGATCTCTTGTCTGAAGAACACCCTTCCAGAACCAAGAAGACTTCTGATGCCCCTGAGCCTGCATGAAAGAAGAATTCTGGAGGTACTTTGCTTGTTGGGCCGAAACCCAACATCTGTTCGAATCCACACAACATTTCCAGAAAGAATGCTTTGGATGGCAGCTTCGCTCCAGAAAGTACCACTAGACAGCAATCTAAATGGATAACCTTCGCACTTGGTATTCCACATTAGTAGTGTCATCGGGAGAAGCTCCTGCTTTGATGCTGGCCAACTGGGAGTAGGTTCCGGCTGCTCTTTCTGTGATGCTATTTCGACTTCGTAAAGATATTAGGACTTTCACACTGACATTGAGACAGAAAACATTCGATCAGTTTCCCAGCGTGACACGCTATGATCACCGTCAAAGACAGGATTCGAGGCCTTTGTCCCCATTGCTTGTTAGTTAAGTAGGGAGAGAGAACGCCCCATCTCTTGATAACGAAGATAACTTTCACAGCAAGCACAAATGCGCGAGAAGCTTCATTATTATTTAAATGGAAAGGGTCTCCCCGGGAAAGCATCATGCCTGACTTGCCCCTGCTTTCCAAAATGGCAGACCATGAAATGAATATGAGAAATGTGGCCTACCTATAGAAGGAATCTTTCGTTACTAGAACCCCTTCCTAGTGACTGTAAGCGAAATGCATTTAGTGAACGCCTGGGGGAGTTCCATATTTTTTATGTATAGCTTATCTCTATCTAAACGAGTAAGTCTTCCAGTGGTCTCTGCTCCCCACCCAAAAAAAGAGAGACTTGTTCTTGCTCTAAAAATGAAGAAAGACTTGTCGGAAATCGCCGGTTGGGTTGGTCCAACCAAGAAAGACATGGGAGTCTTTGGGCATTGTTTGGGCCGAGTTAAGTAAAGACTGACTACCTATAAAGATCCCTCACTGCACACTTTCTATATATCTGTCTTCATTATCGACTGCATGCTATCGGAGATAGAGCAATGGGAGGTTACAATTTCGAATCCACTATTACAGTCATTTTTTTTTATGTCGAAAGGTCTTTATCCATGGGCAATGAGTTTCTAATGTATTGGGCGTATCCGTTCCCTATTTATATACATCATTTTCGTACTAGCTTATCCGGTGCAGTTTATGCATGGCGAAAAGACACATTGAAATGGAAGTTCGAGGAGTAGGCGCCTGATCAAACGCCTTACGTGATAGGGGCTTCGAGGTCCAGAGCTTTAGGAACAATAAGAACCTGTGCTTACCAGAATAGTTTGTCAATCAACCACTTGCACTTTTTTACTTCCTTAACTTCCTTCACTTACCGCTACTCGCCCAAGCGCCTAGAACAAGACATTCTCGTTGTGTCGCACCCTAACTTCCTTCACTTTAACTAGCGCTTCCCGGAAAAGAAGTGGTTTTCTCTTTCTACTTACAAGGCTAGGTCTTACACCCGAAAAAGTCTTTCACTTTATCTATCTTAACTTATCTAAACAGGCTATCACCGCTAATAGAAAAAGTACTTGCTTGACCCGGCTTACCATTCTATTAAATAAAATGAAAGGGCTACGAAATACCTTTCGACAACTTACTAATGAACGAACCTTGGGACTCGCTAGCGCCTGTTAAGGCTAGTCATCATTAGCTCTTTGTCTTTCTAGCCGCTTTCCTTGCTTCACTTCTGAAGTCATGAACTCAGGAACTGGCTTTCAGAAAGACCTGAACTTACTAAAGGAATTCTAAAAAAAAAGCTAGTCTGCAGCCCGTGTAAAGCTAGTCTCCTAAAGGAACCCGCGGGAACAAGTAGGCTTCCTTGCTTGACTCTTTTAGCTTCTAGGATTCCTAGCTCTAATCAATAGGTAAAATGGGGATTAGAGCCTTGCTCCTTCTATCTCCTTAGGCTCATCAAGGAAGACTCGCTCTAGATCTTCATTTGCTTCTGTTTATAGGATTTATAGGGAAGTTCCTATTAAAGAAGGGGACTCTTACAGGATGCTTTGCATACGGACTAGTTGCATCCCTTAGATGGCTGCCTTCTACTTACAGAAGGACTCACTCTAGGAAAGGATTCATACCCAGACTAGTCCTACCTCTGCTTCTAATGCTCGAACTCTTGTTGGAGTCCGAGCTCAAAGGACTAGGCTTGCAGACACTTCCTACTCCCTAAGAAGAGTCCTTAGGAAAGGAGGATCTATCTCTTTAAAGGAAGGGAATCGATTTCTTTATAGTATAAGTTGCCAACGATAGAGGTAATAATTTAATACTCTATTGGGGGATACACTTTATATGTTTTAAACTCTACGCTAATGGAACAAGTTAGTAAAGTAGCTAAGCTCTTCCAGGGGGAGATTCTAATACAAGGAGTACTTGCACCATATGTATTTCATCTTATCCCCCCACGTAAATTTCAATGTAATTATATGATACTTGAACAGGCCATCAGCTTACATTGATTTGATTGCAATTCACTCATGAACTCTGGAACTGGTTTAGCTAGCTCCTTCACCCCGGAAAGAAAGAAAGAGATCGAAGAGATGAACTCCTCCTACATCAGATAGATTGAAGAGGCCTTTTAACTATCGAAAAGAGGCCTTATAGCCCGAGTCCTGAACCACTGGAATGGACAGACCGCAA